TTATCCGCCTATTGAAATAGATTCAACAGCGGCTAGATCTAGAGGAAAGTTGTGAGCATTACGTTCGTGCATAACTTCCACAACGAACCTATAATATATATGTATAATTCAATTGGTATATGATTCGATATAATAGCTACAGGCATTATGGAAAAAGAAAAGGTAAAAAGAAGAAAATATAGAAAAAAATGAAAGGAGGGAGAAAAATTTATGGATGGGGTGAAATATCCAGTACTTACAGAGAAAAGTATTCGTCTATTAGAAAGGAATCAATACACTTTTAACGTCGATTCGCAGTCGAACAAAACAAAGATTAAAAATTGGATTGAGCATTTTTTTGATGTTAAAGTAATAGCTATGAACAGTTATCGCCTCCCTGAAAAAGGAGGAAAGAGAGGGTCAATGATAGGACATCCAATACGTTGTAAACGTATGATTATTACACTTAAAACCGGTGATTCTATTCCACTCTTTTCAGAACAATAAAATTTTCAAATTGAAACTAAATGGCCATCCGTTCATATAGAATTTTCACTCCGGACACACGCAATAGATCCGTATCAGATTTCGATGGAAGAGTGCAATTTGACCCGCAGAAAAAATTGACCTCTGGACAGCATCATTGTGGGAAAGGTCGTAATGGAAGAGGAATTATTACCGCAAGACACAGGGGCGGAGGTCACAAGCGTTTGTATCGTCAAATTGATTCTCGACGGGATAAGGAACACATATCGGGAGAAATTGTAACCATAGAATACGACCCTAATAGAAGTGCATACATTTGCAAGGTGTACTACAAGAATGGTGATAAGATGTATATTCTGCATCCCAGAGGGGTCATGATTGGAGATACTATTCTTTCTGGTCCAAAAGCTCCTATATCAATAGGGAATGCCCTACCTCTGAGTGCGGTTTGAATTATTAATTCACGTGATCGGAAGCAACCGATTGGGTTTAAAGCGAAACCTATAAATCTATCACTGATCCAACTAGATACTTTTACGGGACGAACCCCAAAGGGAAACTGAGGATAAATGACAGCAGGTGATTGGATTCAAAAATTTTTCATATCGGATCATTGGTTCCGAAGATATGATAATATGGAGAGGACCAGATTGTTTGTCCGAAGCATGAACAAAATGGGATAGAAGCACCCTCAAAAAGGACAAGTTACTCACATTTGATCTGATGGTCAGAGGCAGATTCGGAGCTGGACAGTGGTAATAATTCCCAAAAGGAAAAGATGGGGAGAGGAAAAAAAGTTGAAAGAGAGAGAAGAGAAAAAGATGTTTAATATGCCTCCTACGTTATCCATAACATACGAAAGTATTAGCGTAATTTGATAAAGTCATTCATTCTGAATGCTACATAAAGAATATAAGCCAGATGATGGAATAGAGAGACTTAGGATGTAGAGAATCGGGACATAGAGAATACAATAGATGCCCTTTCTCATCTCGATTCTATTTAAATAGATGTGACATCTCATATACATCCAGAAAGCTGTATGCCCTGAGAGAGGCTTGTACAGTTTGGGAAGGGATTTTTTATTCATCGGAATAAGAGTCTACTTCAACCAATATGCCCTTAGGCACGGCTATACATAATATAGAAATAACACTTGGAAAGGGTGGACAATTAGCTAGAGCGGCAGGTGCTGTAGCAGAACTGATCGCAAAAGAAGATCGATCGGCCACATTAAGATTACCATCTGGAGAAGTTCGTTTAATATCTGAGAACTGCTCAGCAACAATTGGACAAGTGGGTAATATCAATGCAAAGAATAGAACTTTTGGTAAAGCTGGAGCTAAACGTTGGTTGGGTAAGCGTTCTGAAGTAAGAGGAGTAGCTATGAACCCTGTAGACCATCCTCATGGAGGTGGGGAAGGAAGAACCCCAATTGGCAGGAAAAAACCCGTGACCCCCTGGGGTTATAGTGCGCTTGGAAAGAAAAGTCGGAAGAGGAATAGATACAGTGATGCTTCAATCCTTCGTCGACGTGAGTAAGAATGGTTGGATATCCATAAAAAAAAAAAAAAAGAGGAAAGAAAGGTAATTGATCATGGCACGTTCACTGAAAAAAAATCCTTTTGTGGCTAATCATTCATTGAGGAAAATTAAAAATCTAAACATAAAGGAAGAAAAGAAGATAATAGTGACCTGGTCCCGGGCATCTGTCATTGTACCTGCAATGATCGGTCATACAATTGCTGTTCATAATGGGAGGGAACATTTACCCATTTATGTGACAGATCGTATGGTAGACCATAAATTAGGGGAATTTGCACCTACTTTACTTTTTCAGGGACATGCGAGAAACGATAAGAAATCTCGTCGTTAATTGGAGAGACACTTGTCATTCATTAGGGAGGGTGAAGTCAATGGGAAATAATAGTTCAGGTCCAAAGATACGAGCTTTGGCGAGAAATATACGTATGTCTGCTCATAAAGCACGTAGAGTCATTAATCAAATTCGTGGTCGTTCATATGGACAAGCACTTATGATACTGGAACTGATGCCTTATGGGGCCTGTTATCCCATATCACAATTAATTCATTCTGCGGCAGCGAATGCAAATCACAATATGGGTTTGAACAAAGCCAATTTACTCGTCGGTAGAGTTGAAGTGAATGAGGGTGCTGTTTTCAAAAGGGTTCAACCTAGAGCTCAGGGACGTGGTTATCCAATACAGAAACCCACTTGTCATATAACTATTGTATTGGAAGAAATCTCCAGATCGAATGATCCAATTATGTCAGAATCCCGAGAAAGAGGATAGGTATGGCACAGAAAATAAATCCACTTGGTTTTAGACTGGGTGTAACCCAAAATGATCGTTCCCATTGGTTCGCACAACAAAGGAATTATTCCAAAGATCTCCGAGAAGATCAAAAAATACGTACTTGCATTGAAAACTATGTACGAACACATATAAAGAGCTCCTCAAATTATGGAGGAATTGTACGTGTAGAGATTCGCAGAAAGATCGATTTGATTCAGGTCAAAATCTATATTGGATTTCCCAACTTGTTGTTAATAGAAGGTAGGGGTCAAGGAATTGAAAAATTAAGAAACGATGTACTAAATATGCTCGATTCTGTGGACCGAAAACTTCACATTGCTATAGAAAAAGTTGTGAAACCCTATAGAAAACCTAATATTCTTGCGGAGTATATTGCCCTACAACTAGAGAATAGAGTTCCATTCAGAAAAACAATGAAGAAAGCTATTGAACCGGCTGAACGGGAAGATGTAGAAGGTATTCAGATCCAAATCGCAGGACGTCTCGACGGAAAGGAAATTGCCCGGGTCGAATGGGACAGGGGAGGTAGGGTTCCCTTACAGACAATTCGAGCTAGGATTGATTATTGTTATTATCCGGTTCAAACCATCTATGGAGTTTTAGGGATCAAAATTTGGATTTTAGAGGATTAGGAATAATTGGTTTTTTTCCTAATCTGCCCGATCATGGATCATCAATTCTATCAGATCGAATATAAATTAGATTTACCATTTAAGAACCGTGCTATGCTTAGTGTGCGACTCGTTGGAATTGAGCTTTTCATTCTTTTCCGGAGTTATGGAAAACTAGAAATAAGAACGAATTGGTCTCTGGTATAAAGAAACTAGAAACTAACTCATTACTTCATATTGCCAAGATCCCATAACTATGGGTGGATACTATCACCTCGTAAAGACTTTCTTCCACGAGAGAAAAAATGAGATTTTTCTCTTTCGTGAAGCGAGAAAGGTGTTTGGTAATGCGGAAAAAGAAAAAAAGAAGGAGAAATGAAATCTTCTCCAATATTGTATGGTTTATTAATTACCCTCCAAAAAGCAGTGTGATAAAGCATAAGAATCATCCTGATTTATTCAAGCAAAATTGAAGGGATTCAGTTTATGAAGGAGAAAGAGCTTCGGGTCGATGGAAACTAAGGAAATTGATTCCGTAACAGATGAAAAGAAAGCTCCATTGCGGAGGGAAGACCTGGGCATTTAGATAGAAGCTATGGAACGATGGAACCTATGACTGCATAAGATCATATAGGAATCTTAATCATCCATTGGATAGGATGGCGAAATAAACCGAAAACGAATTAATCTCATTGGAGTCTATAAGTAAGTTGACCCCATGGAGTAAATACCGAAAGAGTAAATATTCGCCTGTGAAATTATTTATTAAGAGTCTCATTGGATTGAAATATTGGATTGAAATAAAAGAGTTATTCGTCCCATAAATTATATTCTATTTACGATATGCGTAATGCGTAGATATAGACTCATTTATATATATATATATGACTAATAACTAACTACACATTGTCCAATTTTACATAGATTTTTCACAAGGAGCCGGATGAGAAGAAACTTTCATGTCCGGTTCTGGATTAGAGATGGGATCAAAATACTATAAACCATCGACTATAACCCAAAAAGAACAAAATTTCGTAAACAACATAGAGGAAGAATGAAAGGAGTATCTTATCGCGGCAATCGCATTTGTTTCGGTAGATTCGCTCTTCAAGCACTTGAACCGGCTTGGATCACATCTGGGCAGATAGAAGCCGGACGAAGAACGATTACTCGTTATGCTCGTCGTGGCGGAAAAATATGGATACGTATATTTCCTGACAAACCTATTACAATGAGACCTGCGGAAACACGTATGGGTTCCGGGAAAGGATCTCCCGAATATTGGGTATCTGTCATCAGACCAGGTCGAATACTTTATGAAATGGGCGGAGTATCTGAAACCGTCGCTAGAGCAGCTGCTAGAATAGCTGCATACAAAATGCCTATACGTACTCAATTTGTTACTATTTAATTTAACCCATACAGAATAAAAGAGCTTTTTATGGTGGAAGAAGATTACTAATTCGTAAGAACTCTTCCTTTTCTTCTCTTTTTTTTTCATGTTATCCGCCGAGGTAACAAATCTTTTGGAGGAAAAATGATTCAGTCTCAAACTTATTTGAATATAGCGGATAACAGTGGAGCCCGAAAAATAATGTGTATTCGAGTTCTAGGAGCAAGTAATCGTAAATGCGCTCATATAGGTGATGTTATCATTGCTATAATTAAAGAAGCAGTACCTAACATGCCCCTGGAAAAATCAGAAGTAGTTAGAGCCGTAGTTATACGCACCTGTAAAGAACTTGAACGTGACAATGGAATGATGATACGATCTGATGACAATGCAGCAGTTGTCATTGATCAGGAAGGAAATCCAAAAGGAACTCGAGTTTTTGGTCCGGTTGCTCAGGAATTGAGACAATTGAATTTCACAAAAATAGTTTCATTGGCTCCCGAAGTCTTATAAATACTGATAGATCTTGTAGAGATCTTCTACTGATAGTTCATCAAATGGTATATGGATCAATTCATTGCACCTCAGGCATATTCCTCAAATAAAATAAAACATGCCTTTTATATCGAGACCAGGAATTCCTAAGAATTCGTTCATCATGGGTAACGATACTATTGCCAATCTAATTACTTCTATAAGAAACGCCGACATGGTAGGAAAAGGAACGGTTCGAGTAACAGCTACTAATATTACCAAGAACATCGGAAGAATCCTTTTACGAGAAGGTTTTATAGAAGATGTTAGGGAACATCAGGAAGGCCAAAAATCTTTTTTGATATCGACTTCAAAATATCGGAGAAGGAAGGAAAGGACATATATAACCACGTCAAAGCGTACCAGCAAACCTGGTTCGAGGATTTATTCCAATTATCGAGAAATTCCAAAAGTTCTAGGTGGAATGGGGATCGTAATTCTTTCTACTTCCCAAGGAATTTTGACGGATCGAGAAGCTCGACAAAAAAAAATTGGAGGAGAAATATTATGTTATGTATGGTAATCGATCTCAATTTTGTCCAAAAATATTGATTCTGTAAGATATCCCCATGGTATGAAAAATCGGAGCAAGTTTGGTTCGAGACACCATTCATCTTCATCCAAGCACGTTAGTCAATTTTTTTTTATCAAAAGAGGAGGAGATTCGATGAACAAACAGAATCTGATCCATGCGGAAGGTTTGGTTACTGAATCACTCCCCAACGGTATGTTTCGAGTTCTGACAGATAATGGATGTCAGATTCTGACTCATATTTCGGGTAGAATTCGACGTAATTCCGTACGAATACTACCAGGAGATAGGGTAAAGGTCGAATTAAGTGCTTATGATTTAAGCAAAGGACGTATAATATATAGACTTAGCAACAAATCTTCAAACAATTGAATCACTGAACATCTGATGAGGACCGAGAATCATAGATTCAATGGACTCTCTTTCTCAGAGAACAAAATGTAATATGAGCAAATTGGAGGGTCACAAATATGAAAATTCGTGCTTCTATTCGTAGAATTTGTGGAAAATGTCGACCAATTCGTAGGCGGAAACGAGTTATGATAATTTGTTCCAATCCGAGACATAAGCAAAAACAGGGGTAATCCTCCTCTATATCAATGAACAGATCTAGCGGTAAAATAGATTTAGATATGCATTTTTCGAACTGAACTCATAATGATTAATATGTCAAAAACTACAGGAAAAATTGGTTCACGTAGGAATGAACATCGAGTACTCAAAGGAGTTATTCACGTTCGAGCAAGTTTTAACAATACCATTGTGACTGTTACAGATGTACGGGGACAAGTTTTTTCTTGGTCTTCTGCCGGTGCCTGTGGATTCAAAGGCACAAGGAGAGGTACACCATTTGCTGCCCAGACTGCAGCAGAAAATGTTATTCGTACATTAATGGATCGGGGTATGGAACGAGTAGAAGTTATGATAAGTGGTCCTGGCCGGGGGAGAGATACAGCATTACGAACCATTCGTAGAAGTGGCATACTATTAAGTTTTGTACGTGACGTAACCCCTATGCCACATAATGGATGTAGACCTCCCAAAAAGAGACGTGTGTAAGAATTGAATGAATTTCAAGAGAAAGAAATGATTTAATAATCTGATCAAATAATCTTGGTATGATTCGAGATGAAATCTCAGTCTCTATTCAGACACTACGATGGAAGTGCATCGAATCCAGAGCATACAGTAAGCGTCTTCATTATGGTCGTTTTGCTCTATCTCCGCTCCGCAAGGGTCGAGCCGATACAATAGGCATCGCAATGCGAAGAGCTTTACTTGCAGAAGTAGAAGGAACATGTATCACACGTGTGAAATTGGAGAACATAAAACATGAATATTCCACGATAATAGGTATTGAAGAATCGGTACATGACATTTTGATGAATCTAAAAGAAATTGTACTTAGAAGTGATTCGTACGGAATCCGAGAAGCTTCTATCTATATTGTTGGACCTAGAAATGTAACTGCTCAAGATATCATATTACCACCTTCTGTGAAAATAATTGATACTACACAACATATAGCTAGACTTACTAAATCAATTACTTCTGATATAAGATTACAAATTGAAAAAAATCGCGGATATATTATACATAGTCCAAATAATTATCAGGACGGAATTTTTCCTATAGATGCTGTTTTTATGCCTGTTTGCGATGCAAATTATAGTATTCATTCATATGGGAGCGAAAATGAAATACGAGAAGTCCTTTTCCTGGAAATATGGACGAATGGGGGGTTAACTCCTAGAGAGGCACTTTACGAAGCTTCTAGAAATTTGATCGACTTATTTATTCCCTTCCTGCATGGAGAGGAACAGAACATTGAAGGAATGAACAAAGGATCTTCTAATATGCCTCCCTTCCCCCTTTCGCACGTATTTACTGATACAGGGGAAACGAAAGAAAAAATTGCATTTAAACATATTTTCATTGACCAATTAGAGTTACCCCCCAGAATCTATAACTGCCTCAGAAGAGCCAATATACATACATTATTGGACCTCTTAAATTACAGTCGAGAAGATCTAATGAGAATTGAACACTTCGGCAAGGAATCTGTCGAACAGGTATTGGAAGTTTTACGAAAACGTTTTGCAATTGATCCACCTAGGAATTAGTTTCAGGTTCATTAAATGGTTCCATTCCATCTCTTCATTCATTTTCTTTCCCCAAGTTCTTCTGGAGAGTCATGAGAATAATTTCATTTCGAATCTTTTACATATCTCTATTTCATGGAATATTCAAAAGAAATATCTGACAAGATGTGTATATCTAGGGAGATATAATTTGTCTTAAAGCAACTACTCCCTAGATATATTAATCTAAAATGAAAATATTTTTATATTCGACAGACAGTTGGATCAAATTGGAAAAGACCTAAAGTTAAAGATTCATCAATAGGCAACGCTGCCCCAATACCTAACCAAAGGGCTACTGCAGTACCGATCAAGGATACTGTTGTAGCTACTGGACGACGAAATGGATTCTGAAATTGATTCACATTTTCTAGAAAAGGCACCGTCAATGATCCCGCGGGTACTGAGCCCATTAAAAGGACACCTAATAATTTGTTAGGTACTGTACGAAGTATTTGGAATACGGGGTAAAAATACCATTCGGGCAATATCTCCAAAGGAGTTGCAAATGGATTTGCTGGTTCACCAATCATTGATGGTTCTAGAACCGCTAAACCTATTGTACATGCAATAGTACCTAAAATTACTACTGGAAAAATATATAAAAGATCATTGGGCCAAGCGGGCTCTCCATAATAATTATGTCCCATACCTTTAGCTAATTTAGCCCTTAGTACAGGATCATTCAGGTCAGGTTTCTTTGTTATTGGGATAAGTAGATCTCCATGGATCTATCCCCCGAAAGAACCGGACATGCCAATTTTTATCATCCGGCTCGAACAATAAATGGAGGAAGTATATATCACTTTTTTTCCCGTGATGGAAGACGGATTGGAAGAATAGGAACTAATAATGTCCATTATTATCCATCATTGGTAATTTCATTATTCCAGTTAAATGCTCATTACCCAAGTAAGCTCACAAATTCGATCATGATCGATATGCTTTTTGGACCATCTTAGTCCTTGTAATTTGTGTTTATTATCACGAATAGACCTCAAAGGTTTTTTCGCATACAAGGTATTGACTTGTTATTGATACGGCCTCTCTCTTTCCTTAGATCCCTTCTTTCACTCCGATAGTCTTTTCCCGTCGAAATGGATGCAAGGGAAATGGATGCATTTTCACACTATGAAAAGGATAAGTAAAGTCATATGATCCAATTATTGATTATATGAAAATATTACCCCATTGACCGGATCTCACGGAGCCCTTCCTGATCCGGATTCGATCATAGAAAGAATTCTCTTGGAACGGAACAACCTGACCGATGCCTTTCCACCCAAGTGCTAAACTTCCTATTTCTGATAAGGAAATTGGGACAGAGACACATTTTCTCAGAAATATTTATGTGGTAGATCGGAGAAAGTATCTGCATGGCCTAATCAATAGTTCAAGTCACACACTCCCATAATCTATCTTCTCCGTCTGAGAATCTATTTCAATTTTTTGTTTGTATTGAATTAATAATACTCCAAAATCGAAAGGAGAAATCCGAGGACCATATATATATATTTTTTTTTCTTTTCTATGGATATTTCCATTTTCTAATAAGAAATATTCCTGGCGATGATATATTACCGTGGTTACTCGGAACAATAAGTTATGAATAGTTATTCTTCATCTATCTTTCCTCTCTATAAAGGACCTGGAATACCCTGCTTACGGATCATTAGAAAGTGCATTGGCATAAATACAGCAGTAAGAAGGGGTAATATGAAAGTGTGTAAACTATAAAAACGAGTCAAGGTAGATTGACCCACACTAACACTTCCGCGTAATAACTCTACCAAAGGAGATCCTATTACAGGAATAGCCTCGGGCACACCGGTCACAATTTTCACTGCCCAATAGCCAATTTGATCCCAGGGCAAAGAATAACCAGTTACACCGAAAGATACAGTCAGTACACCCAAAATTACACCCGTGACCCAAGTTAATTCACGGGGTTGTTTGAATCCACCTGTGAGATAAACACGGAATACATGCAGGATCATCATTAGAACCATCATACTTGCCGACCATCGATGGATTGATCGGATTAGCCAACCAAAGTTAACTTCAGTCATTAGGTATTGAACAGAAGCAAAAGCTTCTGTAACAGTCGGACGATAGTAAAAAGTCATAGCAGAACCAGTAGCTACTTGTACTAAAAAACAGGTAAGTGTTATCCCCCCTAGACAATAAAATATATTGACATGAGGAGGAACATATTTACTAGTGATATCATCTGCAATCGCCTGAATCTCGAGACGCTCTTCGAACCGATCGTATACTTTATTGAGATAGGTAAACTAAAATTCCCCCTCTGAAAACCGTACATGAGAATTTCCCTTCATACGGCTTAAACAAGAACACACAAATGCTTTTGGACACGAATATCTAAATTGGAGAAAATATCGAGATACTTGATGGTTCGCTGCCTGACCGGCTGGGAAATGAAGATAATTCGAAACAATCCAGCATTTCTATTAGAAGACTTTATTTATAGTGCCAAAATTTCGAATAGTGCCTAAATTTCAAGTCGGCTCATTCCTATGATAAATCACTATAGGCCTTTTGAACGATCTTTTACCCTATTCGTGTAATATAAGTTCTCTAGAAAAGAAACTAATATAGACGATCGATAGGAATTATCTTGTCGAGATCTCAATAGATGAATCAATCCAAACCTCAGATTTAGATTATACCCCGATGATTTTATCAAATCCCCAAAAGGTTCTCTGGGTAATAACCTTTTGATCTTTGCTCACTCAACGAAATATGCTAACTAAGAGAAATCAGATACTAACTTAACTATATCATTCTTTCTTTGGTCATAATCAGCATAATTATGAAGGAGGATAGATCCTTTTATTTATTCTAGGAAATATCTCTTTCAAATTTTTATTGGAAGCCTGGTGACGAGGAAATGATAGGTACAAACCATAGTTCAGATCTTCCTGGAACATATCTATAATAGACCTCGTGCTCTAGAGATTCACTATTCTATCAATCAAATATCCAACGAGGTAGGACCATCTTGATGAAGATAACAGATCGGTTTTCTGTACTATAAATATGGATCGATTTCAACAAGTCGCACACCCATATTCCAAAAATCCTTAGAGAAAAGTAATTACACGATCAAACTATTGGAACAAAATAAGCTAAAAACTAAAAGCCCCTATTTGGTCTGGGTTTGGATCCCTCAGTTCTTTTTTTTTTCTTCAAGAGCTCATCGGACGGATTTTGGAGTTCCTCTAGTCCCAACTAACTGGGAGTCCATCCAATAAAACGGAAGAATTATAAATCTCCAAGATAATAGATAGGAATACTGTAAATAGAGCCATTGCAAAACCCATAAGAGGAGTAGTTCCCCATCCAGGAGCTACTTTACCATATTCCGAATTAAGCGGTTTTAAGACCGTTCCTACAGCGGTTGGTCTTGGTTCGATTTTGGGAGTATCATCAACGGTCTTTGTAGCCATAGAAACTATTGTATTGGTTGAGATCTGTTAACTTTGTTATTATATCGTAAACATACCATGATATTGGGATTACCTAATAATGGAAACTGCAACCTTAGTCGCCATCTCCATATCTTGTTTACTTGTGAGCTTTACTGGTTATGCCCTATACACCGCCTTTGGACAACCTTCTGAACAACTTAGGGATCCTTTTGAGGATCACGAGGACTAATAGAAAGAATGACCTTCCCCTATAGGGAAGGTCATTCTTTCTTTGATGGGAGAGAAAGAATGAAAATTTGGAGAAGCAAAATTATTTTTCCCCTTTAGTCGGAATTTTGGGTGGTTCTCGGAAGAAAATAGCGAAAAAGATTATCCCTAGGGTCGATACCAACAGGAATGTATAAACCAATGCTTCCATAGATTCGATCGTAATTTACAATTATGGAGATAGCTTTCGTACTAATATTGATTAGAGAAGAGATAAGAGCAATATCATACTACTTGTCTCTTAGTAGTTGGATCTCCCAATTTTTGGAATGCTCCAAATTCTATTCGAGCATCTAAATCCGGGTCGATACCAGCAAAAACATCTCTGAATAGGGTTCTAGCACCATGCCAAATGTGTCCAGAAAAGAAAAGGAGAGCAAATGTAGCATGTCCAAAAGTAAACCAACCTCTTGGGCTACTACGAAAAACACCATCGGATTTTAGAGTAGCACGATCTAATTCAAAAATTTCACCTAATTGAGCACGTCTAGCATATTTTTTAACTATAGCAGGATCACCAAAACTAACCCTGTCAAGTCCACCACCATAGAACTCAACAGTTACACCTACTTGTTCAACACTATACTTTGATTCTGCCCTCCTGAAAGGAACATCGGCTTTCACAATTCCTTCTTTGTCTACCAGAACTACTGGAAATGTTTCGAAAAAGGTAGGCATACGACGTACAAAAAGCTCATTTCCCTCCTTATCTTTGAAGATAGGGTGTCCTAACCAACCAACAGCTATTCCATCTCCATTGTCCATTGCACCTGCTCTGAATAATCCCCCCTTAGCTGGATTATTACCAATGTAATCATAAAAAGCGAGTTTCTCGGGAATTTTTGACCAAGCTTCTGATAGGCTCAAATTTTCGGCCAGACCGGCACGAACCCGTCGATCTATTTCTTGTTGGAAGTATCCCTGATCCCACTGGTAACGAGTGGGACCAAATAATTCGACCGGAGTAGCTGCGGAGCCATACCACATGGTTCCGGCAACAACGAAAGCTGCAAAAAACACAGCAGCAATACTGCTGGATAGGACCGTTTCAATATTCCCCATGCGTAATCCTACATATAAACGTTGGGGAGGACGAACACTGAGATGGAATAGACCTGCTAATATGCCCAATATACCTGCTGCAATATGATGAGAAGCTATTCCTCCCGGAACAAAAGGATCAAAACCTTCAGCTCCCCATGCTGGATCTACTGGTTGTATTTTTCCAGTTAGTCCATAAGGATCAGACACCCATATCCCAGGACCATACAAACCCGTTACATGAAATGCTCCAAATCCGAAACAAGCTACTCCTGAGAGGAATAAATGAATTCCAAATATTTTGGGCAAATCTAAACAAAGTTTTCCCGTACGTTCATCACAGAATATTTCCAGATCCCAATATACCCAATGCCAGATAGCTGCCAAAAAGCACAGGCCAGAAAACACGATATGTGACACGGCCACACCTTCATAACTCCAAATACCAGGATTAATTCCAGTTTCTCCGGTAATGCTCCATCCAGTCCATGAATCTCTTATTCCCAAACGAGTCATAAAAGGTATAACGAACATACCTTGTCTCCACATTGGATCAAGAACAGGATCGGATGGATCAAAAACTGCTAATTCGTACAGAGTCATTGAACCGGCCCAACCAGCAACTAGAGCTGTATGCATTATATGTACAGAAATTAACCGGCCAGGATCATTCAATACGACGGTATGAACGCGATACCAAGGCAAACCCATGAAAACACCCCTTTATCGGAAAAAGTAGACACTATGTAACTTTCTCACATTGGATTGAAATAGATCATGCTATCGAGCTAGACCCCCGGATCATCTCGAAGGTTAACATCTCATCTATTCACTTGGACATTGCTAATGATGGAACAGGTTCGAAACAATTATGTTCATACATAATAGCAGGGAGAAGCAAAGATATTTTATCGTTTGTATGTACCAATACACAATGTGGGGATTGGTCCCATTTCAATTGAGAAAACGCATAAATAAAAGAATAGTGGAAAAAGTCTCTATCTTTTCTGTTCCGTAGAAAGATCCGGAGTTATCCGTTTTCAGGATCAATAGTGACCAAACGGAGAGAGAGGGATTCGAACCCTCGGTACGGATCATCCGTACTACGGATTAGCAATCCGCCGCTTTGGTCCGCTCAGCCATCTCTCCAAAATGGAAGAGTTCATGTGTAACAAAATGAATGGTGGAGTGAAGATGTATACCATAGCATGTACGGATTGTATCGACAATACAATGAATATAGCAATTCTAAAGTTAGAGAAAAATCAATCTAGCGAATCGTATTGTTCATTTCGTTCAAAATGATTCTTTCTTGGCCTGGCCGGTGTGTCCAGGCCAAGAAAAGCAAAGAATCAGTCGTACAGCGCTTTACCTAATCTTATAGTTAAAATAATTATTATCAAACTAAGAAAAACGAAGCTCATCCCAAATAGAACCTTTATTATAATCTCTTCATTGGAATCATAAAAAAATGACATGTTCATTATAATAGTCTCTCGTCTCTATTTCTATAGATTATCTTATTTTAAAGATATAAATTGCTCAAGGCAAGGCTATATCGAAACTATACAGATGGGGAAGGAGAAGAGAAAATAGAAGTGTGAAAAGTGATTGATCTCGACAACATTTTATTCATACATCCATCAAGTCGATGGGATCATAGGGGTGAAAGAAAACGAAATGGATCTAGAGGTTATTGCACAGCTTACTGTTCTGACTCTGATGGTTGTATCGGGCCCATTAGTAATTGTTTTATTAGCAGTTCGCAAAGGTAATCTATAATTACAATGAGCCATCTCCGGGAATGAAATACTATTTACCCAAGTATTGAATCTCCGGGGATGGAGATTCATGTAATGATGAAAACGAGGTAATGATTGGTAGAAACTTTCAATGGAGGTTGATAACTAACTCCTCATCTTCCTATTGGTTGGACAAAAGATCGATCCCTATGTTACAATCGGATCGTGGCGGGTATAGTTTAGTGGTAAAAGTGTGATTCGTTATATTATCAACTCGAATAGTTGAAGGATCTTTTACATGGAATCTCTGATCCATCTAAAACTCTATTTCCAAATAGGTGAAAAACCTTCCCTATGAATACCTTKKTTCAGGAATAGCATACCTTCTCGTAATCTGAATCTTAAATTATGAAAGATAAACACATTTTTGGTTCCAAGATAGCGACACAGAATGGTTTAAAGGTTAGATAAATCTTTCCAATTAGAGAAATCACAGATCTATGGGGATCCAAAGATATTTTTTCATCGTGACTAAACCTTCAACTTATGGATGGAAAGACCCCAGGTTGAAGCCGAATAGCTATAGAACGATGACTTTGGTTTACTTGGGTTATCAACATGGCATTTCGTTTGAGCTCGGTGGAATTTGTTCTCCTGGGGATCGGAATCAGTAGAAATAGGGAACGAAGTAATTAGAAAGATTCTTGATTATTTGAAACTTTTCAAATTTATCTTTCTATAAGGATCATCTAGAAAGTGAGTAAGTATTCTACGATTCGGAGACCTTCACTAAAAAAAAAAAAAAGATAGAAGGGGAGAAAAGAGAAGAAACTGACATAGATGCTATGGGTACGATAAGAAATTAGGGTTTTTTTAGAAAAAAAAAAAAAGAAGGAGAAAGCGTCGAAATATCCTTTCACAAAGATTTGATATAAATACTCCGTTTCTTCTCTCATACCTCTATCCCCCATGAAGGAGCCGAATGACATGAAATTCTCATGTTCGGTTCTGAATTAGAGGCATTGAATAATCAATGTCGACTATAACCCCTAGCCTTCCAAGCTAACGATGCGGGTTCGATTCCCGCTACCCGCTAACAGAGATCTACCTATTAGATCTACCTAGATATAATAGGTAGATCTAAAGTGATTGAGTATATAATATAATTTCACAATTCATTTGAAATCTATTTTTCGTTTCAATGTGAAATAGATTCTATTCCTATCCTAATCTCATTGTGAATAAAAAGGTGGATCGGGATATGCCAAAGAAAGTGAAAAGAAAAAAAAAAGAGCGTCCATCGTCTAATGGATAGGACAGAGGTCTTCTAAACCTTAAGTATAGGTTCAAATCCTATTGGACGTAATACTCTTCAATTGTTCTCAATTGTTAATGTATTAGAACAAATTCTTCAGCTCTTTTTCCTGATGTCCCACCAAATGATCAAATATTCATTTTTGTTCTTGAAGTAGAAAAAGTTCAGTATGTTCCTTAAGAGCCTCTTCCAAAAGGGCTTCCGCTTCTTCCGTAAATGTACCAGTAGAACGTATAATTTCTCCAAACTGAGGTTTATTCTTTACCAAATACTCGCGTAATCGAACGAGAAATTTTCTCACCTGTGCTATCTCTAATATATCGAGGTATCCATTCGTTCCGGTATAAATAGTAGCTACTTGTTCTTCTACTTTCAAAGGAGCCGACTGAGATTGTTTGAGCAACTCACGTAATCGTTGACCCCTTGCCAACTGATCTTGAGTAGCTTTATCAAGATCGGAAGCAAATTGTGCAAAGGCTTCCAACTCTGCAAATTGAGCTAACTCTAATTTCAATTTTCCAGCTATCTTTTTCATAGCTTTTATCTGAGCCGCGGATCCTACTCTAGATACGGAAATACCCACATTAATAGCAGGTCGGATCCCGGCATTGAATAGATCAGCCGATAAAAATATTTGTCCATCGGTAATTGAAATTACATTAGTGGGAATATAAGCTGAAACATCTCCAGCTTGAGTCTCAACTATTGGTAGAGCCGTAATACTCCCCTCACCTAACTGAGAACTTAATTTAGCTGCTCTTTCCGAGAGACGGGAATGCAAATAGAAAACATCTCCCGGATAAGCTTCTCGGCCAGGTGGTCTTCTTAATAGAAGAGACACTTGTCGATAAGCCTGTGCCTGTTTGGAGAGATCATCATAAATGATTGAAGTATGTTGTTTCTTATACATGAAGTATTCAGCCAAAGCTGCCCCTGTATAAGGAGCGAGATATTGTAATGTAGCGGAAGAATCCGCAGTTTCGGCTACTACAATGGTATATTCCATTGCGCCACGTTCTCGAAATGTATTAACTACCTGAGCCACGGAAGAAGCTTTTTGACCAATTGCTACATAGACACAGATTACATTTTGACTCTTTTGATTAAGAATAGTATCTGTAGCTACTGCTGTCTTGCCAGTCTGTCTGTCCCCAATAATTAATTCTCGCTGACCACGTCCTATAGGAATCATAGAATCAATAGCAATAAGTCCCGTTTGAAGGGGTTCATATACGGAACGTCTTGATATAATACCTGGAGCGGGAGATTCAATCAGTCGAAATTCGGAAGCTGAAATTTGACCCTTGCCATCAATGGGTTGGGCTAGAGCATTTACAACACGACCTAAATACGCATCACTTACTGGGACCTGAGCAATTTTTCCTGTTGCTCTCACGGAACTGCCTTCTTGTATCATCAAGCCATCACCCATTAATACAGCTCCAACATTATCCGATCCCAAATTTAGGGCAATGCCTATTGTACCATCTCCAAATTCCACTAATTCCCCTGCCATTACTTCATCAAGACCATGAATACGAGCAATGCCATCTCCTACTTGAAGTACGGTGCCAAGATTACCAACTCTTACTTCGTTATTATATTGTTCGATCTGTTTCCGTATAATACTACTAATTTCGTCGAGTCGAATATTTCCCATTAGCACTCATTAATTATCTGTTGAGAAATAGGACCTATAATAACTAACTAATCATTTGTGTTCATCATGACTCTAAGCAGGCCAATATTGTGATCGATCGTACGTAAATGTAACTTAGTATTCAAACGACTATTCAAAGTTACTATAGCTCTTCGTAAAGCTTGGCGAGAAACTTGTTGTCGGATCTGGTCAATTACTCTTTGCTGTTCGGAGTAAACTGTCTCATTCTTGGGATCCTCTAATTGTTCCAAATTTTCAGAAGCAACTTTGAGAAGATCCTCTTTCTCTCGTTCTATCTGGGAGTCTCCATTTACCCGGATTTCGTCCGCTATCATTTTCACTTCCCTTAAGCGAACCCGAGCTTTCTCAAGCTGATCGATAGCTCCTTTACATAGTTCTTCCGAATTCTGAATAGTATCCAATATTTTTTGTTTACGGTTATCTAATAGATTACTTAATGAAAGTAGATTATCTATTCACAAATTTAATGAATTCATAATCTCTTCCCAAACCGAACACGAATCTTTCGATTCATTCGGCTCTCCTGCTCAGTTCTTTTTTTATTCCCCAGGAACAAACATATACGTTCCCTTCCCTCATCAACACCAAGCCTGCCCTTTCCGTTCCGTTTACGGAAGATTAGAATCAATCTATAAAAAACCGAGATCTCCGAAGGGCTCTTCCGGCAAAAGGGATTTGCAATTATAAATAAAGTTGTTTTTTTTGTCGTTTCCCCGTTTCTCCCCTTTTCTTCCCCCATTCAAATTGAATCAATACGTTCCGTTCAACCAATTAATTTGTGCCTCCTCCTTTTTGTTCTATCAAATAATTTCCCTTCTGATTAGGTCGTCGGTTCAGCATTGGAACTAAAATTGGATGGGAGATTGGGACTATTTTTCAGTAAATGGATTATTCCATCGATATGAATGTTATATATCGGATCAATCTCCAACTATGCCTTTGAATACATCTAATCTTGACACAGCGGTGGAAAGAGTACCCATTTAGTTGTGCTTAGACTTCAAGCAGTTTAGCTTTAACCATTCTAATGGTCCTCTCTCATTGGTTGGTATAAACTAAGAGTTCATTTCCCAATCAATTACGAAATGCTATAGTTCTTCGCTATTCCCTGTTCGGAAGTAATTCGTTGAGATCATGCACTTTTATATCTCCAAAGTGCAGCTGGTTGGGCCCAGCCATATTATTCAAATATAAAACTCGCACACACTCCCTTTCCAAAATAGATAAGTACACTAAGCACCACACTTGGATTTATTATATTTGTTTCTAATATATTGGTATTTGACCCGAAACCCCCAGCAGAAGGCCAATAACTCAAGTAAATCAAAGGATCAATTACATTTTTCATACGCTCTCCCCTCATAGATAAGGATATGTTCTACAGAATTTTGTTCTTTTATTATTTGATCCTATCTATCTAGTTCTGGATAATAATATTTGGGATACTTAGTCCCAGGTCTCATATAAGGAAAAAAAAAATTGCCCTATCCATTCCCTTCCCTGCCGCACGCGTCATGAATCTTTATGACCGAAGTATAGGTATAGGAAGAAAGAAAATAATTGATTTTCTAATTATTCGGAATGACCGATCAGCCCTTCCCCTAAAAGAGCAACTGAATGAACAATTAGATTATTGGAGAAATACTAATGTAATGATGAGGTGTAGGGATCTTTGTTTTCAAGATCAAACAAAGGGATTTGCAAATAGAAGTGCTAGGGCCACAACTAGCCCATAAATAGTTAAAGCTTCCATAAAAGCTAAACTTAGCAGTAAGGTACCTCGTATTTTACCTTCCGCTTCTGGTTGTCTTGCAATACCTTCTACAGCTTGGCCCGCAGCAGTGCCCTGACCAACGCCAGGTCCAATAGAAGCAAGCCCTACAGATAATCCAGCAGCAATAACGGAAGCAGCAGAAATTAAGGGATCCATGGTAATCTCCTCTTACTAAGGTTGGAAAATAGTTGATAATACGATAGTTTCATCTATTGATTGTTCACCAATAGTGAAATTATGGAACGATTTCTTCCGAACAACTAAGAACCTAAAAGATTGATTTATGGTCTAAAAGTGAGAATATCAATGAATAAGGAAACCTATTATTCCCTATGAAGAAATTTCTTCATGAAAATATTTTCAATAAAGATTCCATTTTATTGGACATATGAATTCTTATCACGGAGAGATAATAGATTATGTATGAATTCTTATCACGGAGAAATAATAGATTATGTAAGAGCCTATAATTAATTATATATCAAATCTATAGATGATATATTTGATCTATAAGGCTTTAAATCCATAGAAATGGATTAATATATGAAACGAACTATATAAAGAGTAAACATGTTCAAAAATCCTCCCCTTACTAGGAACAAAAATTGAATCGTTCTACGTTGGGGTACATTCTTTACTCAACCAACTCCGTCCGATTAGTTAACCTGTTCGATCCTATTTTATTTCATATCTCTATAAAAATGTACCAATCTGATCCACTCTATCTGGAGATCTAATGGACGAAATTAGTAGTTAACCGATCCTATTCTTACCAAGCTTTTGTTACTAAGAATTCCAATTTGCTCCTACCATACATATTAAGTAATGAGTTGGTACGATACTTAGAAAAAATTATGTCTGATTGGACAGTTATTTAGTGGTTTAATGATGACCCTCCATGGATTCACCTATATAAGCTGCGGCTAGAGTTGCAAAGATCAGAGCTTGAATACCGCTTGTAAATAATCCCAAGAACATTACAGGTATAGGAACTATTGAAGGTACCGGAGAAACAGGAACGGCAACTACCAATTCGTCGGCTAATATATTTCCAAAAAGTCGAAAACTAAGTGATAAAGGTTTTGTAAAATCCTCTAAGATGTTAATTGGTAAAAGTATTGGGGTTGGTTGAATATATTTACCAAAATAACCTAACCCCTTCTTTGCAAGGCCTGCGTAGAAATATGCTACTGACGTAAGCGAAGCTAGAGCAACCGTAGTATTAATATCATTTGTAGGTGCGGCTAACTCCCCTTGAGGTAATTTTATAATTCCCCAAGGAAGAAGAGCACCTGACCAGTTAGAAACAAAGATAAATAGAAACATAGTTCCAATAAAGGGAACCCAAGGACCATATTCTTCCTCCCCAATCTGAGTTCTGGTCAAGTCCCGAATAAATTCGAGAATATATTCAACAAAATTTTGACCACCGGTAGGAATGGTTTGTGGATCTCGAACAGCTATGGTAGCTGAACCTGATAAGACAGCAATTACAACCCAAGAAGTAATAAGTACCTGTGCATGAACTTGAAACCCCCCTATTTGCCAATAAAAATGTTGACCCACCTCCACACCGGATATCTCATAGATATGATTCAGTGTGCTAATAGGAGATCGTACGATATCCATATCCATATTACCCCCTTGTAAAGATTAACTTAAAGAAGAAAAGAAATGATTTTTGTCGAATGAGGGATTCCTCAATTATTTTACTCTCATCAGAATTTTTGATGCCACGAGATAATAAAATGGTTATTCCATTAAGAATATTTTTCAATTTGGAGCAGCCAACCAAATCAATAAATGAAATTCTCTCTTACGAGATCTTAGATGGAATAGCAGCCAACTCAGTAAATCCTCAGGTCCTCCTCCCCCCTTTTTTTTTTTTCTATTTCATTATTAATTACTAATTTACTATCTATCTATTAGCCCTTCATATAGCTATAATGAACTTAATGACCTTCCTTCGCAAATTGCTGACGTTGATCTGTTCAGGATCAATTGGATTGAAGCTATACCATCATCATTGGCTGGAATTGGGATATCTACGAGATCTGGATCACAATCTGTATCAACTAAGCAAATTGTCGGAATACCCAAAGTTCTACATTCCCCAAGAGCAATGGATTCTTCTCGTTGATTGGTAATTATTGCAATATCGGGTAAGCTCGTCATGTATCTAATCCCACCTAGATATTTCTGCAATTGGTCCAATTGTCTCTTGAGCATTGCTGCTTCTTTCTTTGGAGGTCGATTGAATCGTCCCGTATCTTGTTCTTTTTTTAAATCCTTGAACTTCTGAGGTCTCGTCTCTGTAGTAGACCAATTAGTTAACATACCACCAAGCCATTTTCTATTTACATAATGACATCGAGCTTCTGTAGCAGCTGATGCTACTAAATCAGCTGCTTGATATTTCGTACCGATTATCAGGAATTGTTTTCCCCTACCTGCTATATCAAACACCAAATCACAAGCTTCTGATGAAGAACGAGCAGTTTTAGCCAGATTAATAATATGAGTATCTCTACGCTCTGTAAAAATGTAAGGTGCCATTTTAGGATTCCATTTTCTAGTTTTATGCCCTAAATGAACTCTTGCTTCCATCATCTCTTCCAAATCAATGTTCCAATATCTTTTGCTCATTCTCGTTCGCTTTCCTCCCCAAAATAACGAAATAACATGGACTGTAATATCTTATTATTCCAACGGAATCGATTACATCTCAAAGATTGCCTATCTGTCTAGTACGTGGCACAAACGTTCTCACTCATAGAATATTTCATATTCTTTTCTATTCTAGATAGAATGAATATTAATGAACATAACAATAAATAGATTTATCAAGACTATTTATCAAGACTATTTTAATGGCTGTTTCAATATATTGTGATATTTTTCTTTAATGGAAAAAAAATATACTTTGTTATGGTCATGATGAAATAAAATATCTTTCACTTTGTGGCTAAATAGATTACTATTCCCTATTTTTGGATCCATTCCGTTCCGTTTCCCTGAACGGCGAATATGCTGTCCAGTACCGGCAGGTATAATCCCCCCGAGAATCACATTTTCCTTCAAGCCTTTCAACCGATCAATACGACCTTGTAGAGCAGCTTTAGCTAAGACCCGAGCAGTTTCCTGGAAACTCGCTTCGGATATAAAACTTTGAGTATTTAGAGATGCCCTTGTTATTCCCAATAACATGGTTTCATAATAGATTGCCTCTTCCAGAGCACGATTCATTCTCTGTGCTCGTGATAATCCAATGAGTTCCCCGGGTGAAAAAACATTAGCCGTTCCATCTTCTGAAATTAAGACTTTCGATGTCATTTGGCGTACAATAATCTCTATATGCTTATCACAAATTCGTACCCCTTGGGATTGGTAAACCTTTTGAATCTGATTGACCAAATGAATCTGACTTTGTTCCATAGTTATCCTAGCACTTATGAATAACCCCCAAAGACTTCCAAGAAATCTTGTCATATCTCCGGTCCAATTTTCAAAACTTTCTTTCAGATTCATCGATATTGAATTATTCAAACGGGCTTCTGACAATTGTTCAACTTTAGGAAGACCTTGAATTATATCACTGGATTTTAACCTTTCATATATCAATGTTATTAATGTATCTCCTTTGTCAAGAATTTCTCCATAATGACCATGAACAGTCGCTTTTCGAGTAGCCAAATAGGGTTTAGCTGATCTAATGACTAAAGATTCCTCATCAACTGCTATAATTTGACCAGATTCGGGGAGTGGTTCATGCTCGGATAAACATACACTTTCAGGCATAAATTGTCCAGGACTAACTACTGGAAATGTTTTTTCGCAGAATTTGGATGAAGAAGAGCACCAATTTGGACCCAAGAGATTGGAGATGATGTTCCTACACGGATCGAAATGAGAAATTCTCGTATTTTCGTCCATAAAATAGTATTTAGGTACTTGAAAAGTATTGAAATAATTGTGGAAAATGGAATGTTTCTTTGACAAGACTTTTTTATAAGTTAGAAAATGAGAGGATGGGAAACGGTTGGTTATACTATGTAAATGACCCAAGAGACCCGAAAATTCAATGATTTTCCTCATAGGATCCTCTCTATTTGATTTATTTACCGTATCATAACATTTTGAATCATTGAATAGAACAATTCGAAAACAGTCGGATGGTGACAGAACCATAAAAGATGCACTGTCTTCCCCCCCATTAGATAATGAACAAATAGTTCCTTGATGCTTATTAATGAATTGACTCTCCCCATTGGAAGAGAAAAGATTAGTGTGGTACAATTTGTTATGAAACATCAAATTTGAACTTGTTTTATTGCCCCTTCTCCCCATGAAAAAAGGGGGGTATTTCATCAAGCTAATTTGGATCATATTGGTAACGATCTTATTTGTTTTGACTGAAGTAAGAGAAGCATAAGCCCCAGATTCTATAGAATCTATTTGTTCCCAATCAAATCCTAGACAAGTTCGAACCAATGGAATACTTGTGTCACTCATTACTTGGATTCGTTCACCCTCTTCGTACGAAATAGAATTGCTAACTTGAATCTGCAAATTGTCACCTTCCCTCGAGAAATCTAGGGAAAAGGGTGTTGTCATATCCGGTCCATCAGGTATTCCATATTCTACGTTAGAATATCCAAAGACGGAATTTCTCTGTAGAATACCACTTTTGGGTATTCTAAGAATCGGATCAGCACAAGGTCTTATTCTTTTTCCCCATTCTTTATCACACTGCAACGGGACGATGAATCGATTCATTTGTTTTTTCCCCTTCATATTGTAATTCTTAGGGGAAAAGGTGACATAAATAGAGTCTCGATGCTCGTTGAATATGGTCCGATCAGTTTCTGAATAACTGAAGATTTGTTCTTCCTTCCCATAGCAGTTTGAGTCACCCGATCTATGTTCCACTTGATCCACGTAAGAATCGGAAAGTGATTGATGTTTGGCAACAAAAAGTTGAACATCTACTTGATCCTGATGCTTATGAAATGGGAAGGGTACTACACCGGATCCGTATATACCTCCCGATAATATCCATAAATAACCCGTCCTGCGTATAGAATGAACATTACCGTGTGCATATTCAGGTGCATGACACACATTGGTACTCCAGTGCATTTCTCCTTCTAGGTCAGAATAGATATTTTTGCGAACTTTTTCCTTGAAGGAAGATGTTCTAGCACGAACTTCGGCAATAATTTGTTCCGATTCAACATATTGATCATTCTGAACCAAAAGCAAACTTTGTGGTGGAATGGTTAAGTTCTGTACTTGATCCTTACCATAAATAGTGATGTATAAGTTATTATGACATAGATAAGCAGGGTGTCCATTACATGTACGTGTAGGATAAGCCAAATTCTCATTGAATTCAATCTTTCCATTGAAAGGGGCTCGTATATGTTCTGCAATATCACCAGTAAATACCCCCCCGGTATGAAAAGTCCTTAGTGTTAGTTGAGTTCCTGGTTCCCCAATGGATTGGCCTGCAATAATACCTACTGCTTCTCCTAATTCTATCAAGTGACTATGAGTAGTACTCCGACCATAACATAATTGACAAATCCGAGATATACTCTTGCAAGTAAAGGGGGTTCGTATATATATTTGTTGTGTTCGAAGGTTTATTAATTTATTGGCAAGTCCAACCCCGATATCCTGATTGCGCGTGGCAATGCATCTCCTATTTATATATACATCGTCTGCTAGCACACGGCCAATCAGTATTTGTGTTCGTACAACAATTTCATTTCTGTCCCTCTCTCGACCTCGAATGGGACTTACGAAAATACCTTGGATAGTGCCACAATCTTTTCTACGTACTACAATGTGTTGAACCACTTCAACGAGTCTACGTGTGAGGTATCCAGCATCTGCTGTTCGTACAGCAGTATCCACAACTCCTTTACGAGCCCCATAACAGGAAATAATATATTCCGTTAAAGAAAGCCCTTCGCGTAAATTCCTTCGAATGGGCAGATCAATTATTTGTCCTTGAGGATCTGACATTAATCCTCTCATACCTACTAATTGGTGAACCTGAGATGTACTTCCCCTAGCTCCTGAGAAAGACATCATATGTACTGGATTTAAGGGATCAGTCATGCTAAAATTAGGATTCATTTCCTTTCTCAAATATTCACTTGTAGCATACCATATCTCGATCGATTGACGTAATTTTTCCACTGCATGTACATTCCCATAATGATTATGTTTCTCCGAAATAGAACCTTGTTGCTCCGCATCTTGGACAAGCCATCCTTTGGAAGGTGCTGTTAAAAGATCATCAATTCCTAATGAAATAGCTGTATCAGTAGCTTGTTGAAAACCTGAAGTCTTGAGTTGATCCAAGATATGTGATGTATATGTCATTCCGAAGTGATCTATGAATCTGCTAATAAGCTTTTTAATGGCAGTTTTATCCATCACTTTATTATAAAAGGGCAAATTATCATTATCAAAGAGCAATCTGGTTCGTTCCTTCATAAGGAAAAATCTCCATATTTTAATGAGCAGAATTAAGCAATGGGTTCAAGCCGGTTATTCGAAGGCTTCCTCGATCTCTATATCTGCACTAATAAAAAGATCATAAGATCAATAGCATTAGATCCTGAGAGTTGGTAGTGATTTCTTTGGGTGTTCAAAACGGGCAAAACCTTGTATGGCTTCTTCCATTTCTCGATTGAAACGAGTACGACCAACAGTTGTTCGAATATATATATTAAGGATTTCCCCTCTTCTACCTTTTCTTATTCGAAAATGCTCATGGATTTCGTGGAAGATACCCAAAGATTCGTATTGAACTTCGATAGGGGCTTCTTGGTTTACGGAGGTAATGATACGTAAATCCGCTTCCTCCCACCGAAGCCATAAGGGGCTGTATAAGTCAATTCGTTTCTGCCGATAAGCTCTGAGCACATCATCATAACTATAAAAGGAAGGTTTCTTACAGGAAAACCTTTTCTTTTCCGAGTGATACGGGTGGTACCTATTTCCATAAATACCTTTATTATTTTCAACCGTCGATATATAAAGTCCAAGAAGCATATCTTGAGTCGGTATAGAAATAGGATCTCCGATGGCTGGAGACAAAAGATTTGTCTCAGAAAACATGAGTAAACGAGCTTCTGCTCTAGCTTCCAGAGATAAAGGTACATGGACAGCCATCTGATCTCCGTCGAAGTCCGCATTAAATCCTCCACAAACCGATGGGTGTAAACGAATGGCACGTCCTTCTACTAAAATAGGTTGAAACGCTTGTATTCCTAATCTGTGTAAGGTAGGTGCTCGATTCAACAATACGGGATGTCCTTGCATAACCTCTTGAAGTACTTCCCATACAATGGGTCCCTTATCTCGAATCATACTTTTAGCAGCTCTTAGGTTGGGAGCAATATGTCGTCCAATGAGACTACGAATTACAAATGCTTGAAAAAGCTCTATTGCTATTTCTGAGGGTAATCCACATTGATACAATGGTAGAAAGGGACCCACCACAATAACGGAACGACCTGAATAATCAACTCGTTTCCCTAGTAAATTTTCACGAAATCTTCCCTCTTTGCCTTCGATCAGATCTGAGAACGATTTATAAGGCCTATCATTACTGTCTTTCATTGGTTGTCCACAGATGCCATTATCGAGAAGTGCATCTACGGCTTCTTGGATCAATTTTTTTTGACAAATAACAAATGACTCAGACCCACTTCTTGCTAATAAATTGGTAAGAGTATTATTCCGATTGATAACTCTTCGATAAAGTTCATTTAGATCTGACGAAGTGATCAGTCCACCTTCACCTAATTGAACGATTGGCCTCGGTTCGGGAGGAAGAACTGGTAATAGGCATAAAACCATCCATTTTGGTTCTATATTTGTTCGGAGAAAATGTTTAGCCAATTTTATGCGTCCAACTAGAAAATCCTTTCTTCTTCGAATTTTTTCATCCTCCCATACATCCACAGTAGATTCTTCATCCTCCTCCAAATAATTCCATTTCAATTCAACCAAGTTCTTCCATTCCATATGTGAACGATCTATAATCATTTGCAGATCCAGGCCAGTTAGCTGTTCCCTGATAGCATCTCCCCCAGTAGCTATTTCTCTCTCTTCAAATGTTCCAGAACCTCGAGCAAAGAGGTAATGAGAACGAACAGAGAGGTAATGAGGAATAATATCTTTCCAGGATTGAATATCATAATTGAATGTACCCCGTGATCTCAATAAAGTTGGTTTGTTAGCTATGGGCTTAGCAAGAAAAAGATTTGGATAGGTTATTCTAAGATTTCCCCCCCTCAGGATCGGACATGAAAGTTTCCTCTCATCCGGCTCAAGTAACTAAAAAGTATGCAAAAAACTATTTTTCGCTCTGAAGAGAGACCGTTACTCTCTGCTCAAGTTCCAGGTTCAATTGAGTATCCCTTTACGATTCTACAACATAGATATGGAATTATTGAGCAGTCTCTTCCCTTCTGAACAATACATTTCTTTTTGAAAAGACCTTCAATTAGGGATTTACTTGTCTTTATCTCGTTCCATTTGATCCTTTAGGTTCCTGCTTGCTCCACTTCGATGGTTACAACACTATCTATCGATCGAAGCATATGTGCGATGAATAGACTCCTATAGCCATATCTTCGGTCCGGAATACCTTTTATTCAGGGATAACCCAAATGAAAGAGAATTACTTTCGAATTCTATTTTATAAAAGAAGTGTTTTCACGAAGTTCAATTAGCAATTTGATACAGAATATAAAAACCCTGGACTAATTCCTCTTTCTCAACATCTCTTCAAGATGCTTATAATTCTGAGCTTCATGCTACTCCTCCGGAGGGACATGTCAGAGCTAAAGGCATCCCAATGAGATTGAATAGGATGACAGTTCCTTATTATGGATCTGTATGATCGGAACTTGTGATCAAGTCACACATCGCAGTATACTGGGCCTTCTAATTCTTTTCGAGTTTTAACTAATAGATTCGCAATATAACTGGGAAGGCGTTTCAAATACCATACATGAACCACTGGACATGCTAGTTTAATGTATCCCATTCGATATCTTCGAATTCGAGAATCAACAAATTCAACTCCACATTGTTTACAAAATTTTGAGTCTATCTTTTCATTTCCAATCCCTGGAGAATTTCCACAAGCACAAACTCTACTTTTGATAGGTCCAAAGATTCTTTCACAAAACGATCCATCTCTTTCTGGTTTATTAGTTTCATAATGTAGAGTATAGGGTTTAGTTACCTGTCCAACTATCTCGCCATTAGGTAAAATTTTTTTGGACCAAGCACAAATCTGTTCGGGAGAAGCTAATCCAATTCGAAGTTGTTGATGTTTATTCTGGTCAATCATAAAAGATCTTGATTCATTCTGATCAAATTTCCTCCCTATCTATCTGAAAGTCTTTCTCAGATATAATAGCATGATTCGATTCTAGAGCTAAAGATCGTAATTCTCGAATGAGCAATCGGAAAGATTCTGGAGCAGTGTCAGGTTTAGGTATTGGCCCTCCAGTGATAATGGCACCAAGTACTTCATTACGAGTTCTAATATGGTCAGATTTGAGAGTAAGCATCTCTTGTAAAATATAAGCAACACCAAAACCTTCTAGAGCCCAAACTTCCATTTCTCCTACTCGTTGCCCCCCTCGTTTGGATTTTCCTCTAAGAGGTTGTTGTGTAACCCGTGCATAAGGTCCACTCGAACGTGCATGTATTTTATCATCAACTTGATGACTCAATTTTGACATATAAGCTTTTCCTATTGTAACAGGTTGTTCAAAAACATCTCCTGTTCTTCCATCGATTAATCTATGTTTTCCAGGATGATCCGGTTCGAATACCCATGGATTTGCTGTTTGTTCGCTAGCTTTATAAAGCTCAGGAAACACTAGTTTTCTCGAAGCTTCTCGCTCGTATCTTTCGTCAAAAGGTGTTATTCTATAATGTTTGTTCATCAGATTTCCTGCTAAACCGGGCAAACATTCAAAGATCTGTCCTACATTCATTCGTGAAGGTACCCCTAATGGATTCAATACCATATCAACTGGTATTCCATTTTGCAAATAGGGCATATCTTGTCTGGGCAAAATTATTGAAATAATACCTTTATTACCATGCCTTCCAGCTACTTTATCACCCACTTGTATCTTACGTTTTTGTGATATATATACGTGGACTGTTTCCGCATTATCACCGGAATCATCTACTCTATTGATCCATCTCACATCAATAACTCGACCTCTTCCACCTATAGGTGTTCTGAGACAATTTTCTCTGGCAGTGGATACCTCAATACCAAATATGGTTTGTAATAATCTTCCTTCCGGGGCACATAATGATTCTTCTGTTGTTTGAGGCGTTAATTTACCTACCAAAACATCACCTGTTTCTATCCAAGATCCTAGCATTACAAGACCATTTTCGTCCAAATGACGAAGTGAATGAGCATCTAAATGAGGTATTTCTCTAGTGATTCTTTCAGGACCCTGGCTCGTCATACAGATTTCAATCCTGTATCTTGCGATATGGAAAGAGGTATAAATATCTGCATATACCAGACGTTCACTAATTAGTATTGCGTCTTCGAAATTGTATCCTTCCCATGGCATATAAGCTACTAAGACGTTTTTTCCCAAAGAGAGTTCTCCCCCTACCGTAGCCGCACCGTCAGCCAGAATTTGTCCCTTCCTTACACATTCCCCTTGACGAACTTGAGGTTTTTGATGCGTACAAGTATTGGTATTAGAACGTTGATACATAACCGATTCTGTTCGTACAATGTCTCCATTAACCGATGAAGTTATATTTACAGCATCGATATACTCGATCCTTCCCTCTTGTGTAGCTATAGCTACACTTCCTGAATCTAGAGCTGCTTGACCTTCCAACCCAGTTCCGGCAATGCACTTCTCGGGTCGAAAAAGTGGAACTGTTTGACGCTGCATATTAGAACCCATTAGAGCACGATTTGCATCATTATGTTCGAGAAAAGGAATAAGGGAAACTCCAACGGAAAAATATTGGAAAGGAAAAATACTTCTGAAATGGATTTGTTCCCATGCAATAACTATAAATTCTTGTCGGTATCGAGCTGGAGTAATTTGTTCCTCTTGAATCCCTTGATTTAACGCCAAAGAATTTCCTGTAGCTATCCGATAGTATTCATCCTCATCTTCTCCCGGTAATAGATAAACCATATTTTCTTCTCTCGATCTATCGGAGATCTTATAGAATGGACTTTGTAAAGAACCGCAATGACCCATCTTTGCATGAATAGATAATGATGCAACAAGTCCAGCATTCATTCCTTCGGACGTATCGATTGGACAAATACGCCCATAATAACTGGGATGAATATCCCGTGTCCGAAAACTAGCAGTTCGCTCTGTTAAGCCCCCAGGGCCTAAATGGCTCAATTTTAGCCCATGAGCTATTTCTGTCAATGGATTAGTTTGATCCAAAAATTGGGACAAAGGGTGTGAACCAAAAAAATCTTGAAAAGTGTTTTTAAATATAGTTGAAGTTACCAAGTTCTGAGGAGTTGATCTACGCTTGGTTGCTCTGTGTATAGTTCTTCGAACTGCATCTTCCAAACGACCTAGAGCTAATCTTAATTGATTCTGTAATAAATCTGCTACAGAACGAATACGTTGATTCCTAAGATGATCCATATCATCGAGTGTGCCCATTCCCATTTTAACTCCGATAAGGTAATCCACAGCAGCCAATACATCTTGTGGTAATGAAAAAATATCGTTCTCGGGTATATCAAGGTTCAGTTTTTGGTTCGGATTTCGTCGACCAATCTTTCCCAATTCACATCTTTGTCGGAAAAATTTTTCCTGCAATTCTTTACATAGAGACTCGGAAAATGCCAAATCGCCACTTATACAGTATAGTCTTTTATAAAACTCCAGAATGGCATTTTCCTTCGACCAGAGATATTCCTCCCGCTCCTGCCTCCCCTTCGTCTTCAGGAAAAATAAAAATTTTTCGGGATAGCGAGTATTGTCCAGAATATCTTCGAGGTTTAAACCCATAGCTGATAATAGAACTGAAATAGATATTTTTCGTTTTCTGCTTACACGAGCCCATATCCTTTCTCCCACATCGATCTCTAATTTTGATCTTCTTCCCCAATCTGAAATCAGAGTGCCGGTATATATATAGTTTATTCTATTATGATCTAATTCCAAACGATAATAAATACCGGGACTTATTAATATTTGATTCACCACGATTCTGTAAATTCCATTTACTACAAATGTTCCATGGGAATTCATTAAAGGAATATTTCCGAGAAATACAGTTTGTTTCTGTATCGTCCTACTATTCCTTCGAATCAATTTTGCTGGTACATATAATTCAGAGTAATATGTAAGGGACTGATATACAGCATCTCTCTCTTTGATGAAAGGTTCTGCTAATTCATATTTATTACCAAAAAGCCTGAATTCAATTTCTTTATCTGTATCTTCAATTTTCGGAAAATTATGAAGTTCTTCCATCAAGCCTTTACCGATGAAACGACAAAATCCTTCAAATTGTATCTTACCAAATTCGGGGATTGTAAACGCTCCCTCATTTTCATTTAATCGCATTGGAAGTTTCCCATCCGTAAAAAAGTCTATTCAATTATTCCCGATTGATCCATATAGATCAATCCGACAAAAAAGATTCGAATGTATATTAAGTGTTCTATCCCGTGAAATTCTACCCGTATCCAGATATATTTCTCCAATAAGAAAAAAGAAATAAATAAGGAAAGAAGAGGTACTTTTATACTTTCATCCAATCGCGTGAAATGGAGCTATGAACGAATGAATGAAAATGAAAATAGTAAGATTGAAAGACGGAGAACAAATTAGATCCATTTCCTTTATGGTTGACTTTAGTATACATCTCATACTATACTTAAAGTACGGACGAATGATTCGATCTGTCCACGGCATTCCCATATCTCGGCGACATAGCCAAGCGGTAAGGCAGAGGACTGCAAATCCTCCATCCCCAGTTCGAATCCGGGTGTCGCCTTGTTGAGGTGAGTAAATGGAACAAGAAGTATTTATTTCCATTGCAGAACCTCTGGAGATATATTGGTACATATTACCAATATAGTGAGTCGCATGCATTTGATCCCGATTCCGTCGTGAATGTACGACCCTCGAGTTAGTTATAGTAACTCGTTGGTCAATGATCAAACGGATTTATTGATTTCTCATATCAGCTTCAGTAACGTTCAGAATGCAAAGGTGGACCATTTCAACTTCAACTTTGCACTATCATTAATAGTTCCCTTATCATCTCGATAATGAAATCATTATTTTTTAGAGAACATGATCCGTATGGATATAGTCGGTATAACTTGGGCTGCTTTAATGGTAGTTTTTACATTTTCCCTTTCACTCGTAGTATGGGGGAGAAGTGGACTATAATGGTAATGCTTAAGAATCAATTATTGTGTTCTTTCCAGATCATGCATGATAATATCTCCTGTTCCATAAAGATCCAATAATATTGAATCTTCTTTCCAAATTGATTGAAAGACTCTTTTCGTGGAATTATTTCCTCTTTATCCTCGTAAGGGATATGCATAATTACTTATCATTATCATTTTCATAAAACAAATTCAATTCTCTCTAACAAGTTTTAATGAATTAGTTCTTTTTTAGAATGAGTTGATAATCTCCTTTCTCCCACTGAAGGACAATCTATCTTCTCTTTCTTAGTAGGAATAAAAATAGTCCATGTTTTACCGGATGGTTCCAAATTGATTGGATCTGATATGAATTTTGATCAAAAATATGGGACATAAGTCGAGGTCCTTCATCCTAAATTTACCATATATGAACAAGTACTATTAAGATATATTTATCCATATATGGGTGTAGAAAAAGAAGTAGTACAAAAAAAAGGTTAGATAGTCTTTTCCTTCGTACTACTTCTTTTTCTTTTCAAAAGAAATTAAAAAGCAATACCTACCCCGTATTGTAATATAATACAATATTTTAATATAATAAGATCCCATATTTTATACTTATGATTCGGATCATTTGGATCTATCTAGTGATCAGTAATCACTCCATTTTCATACAAATAAAGTGCTTTCACTGCTTGCAGTGCTTCAAGCATTCGTTTTTGCGTAAGGGATAAATAGAAAAGCAGTAGGAAATCCAACGAACAATACAATAGCAACAAATCCAAGGTCATTTACTTCCATGATCTCTTTCTTTTTACTTTTTCTAAAATAGCTCGAGATTTTATCTCATAGATATCAATCTTTCAAGATCCATGAAATAGATCTGATTGAATCAATAGAATCGGTTCGAGTAACGGAATCTAACTAACGGATTGAATGAATTCTTCGATGGAAATAGTATATCATAATATTATCACTTTTGATAAGACTAATAGTAAAAACTTACGTGCATCATAAAGCATTCCGATCAACACATGTCTGTATCATTTCGAAAGAATAGGATTCGTACGAATAATAACCTTCTGTTACCCCAGAAGACGTTTGTCAGACATGAGAGGTATTTCGTTCGCTTGGATCTCCATGGTTTAGATTGAATATGAAACCTATCTGGTCCGTTGATGATATATAAGTATAATCATATCAATTTTATCCAGAGGTCTACCCATGACCCTGGAATGAGAAAGACTATTCAGATAGCCCGTCCAGATCCTGACATTCTCATTCTTGGAAATACAATAGAATGTCTGGAAATCCACTGGCTATCAATCACGAAAAAGAAGTATTAACATGAAATAGTCACAATATCCCTAGAACAGACAGAAGGAAGATATACTTGAAATCATTGGGAATTATCTATAGGGATCTCCGCGGGATTCTGACTTAGGAGGACTACCTCTGTGTAACCCTAAAATTCTGTGCTGTGTCACCCTAAAATCTATTTAGATTCCCGTTTTTCTTATACGATAATTTTATCCTTTGGGGAGGGAAGAATTTTTATTGCAGATTCACTATGATTATTATATTTTATCCCCGGAAAAAGGATCTTTTTCCAAACTGAATTATCGATCTGGTAAACTTATCTAATGGATAGATATACTAAATATCTAGTATATCTAGTAAACCCTATTCTCTTTTTCACTCTTCTACGGAGATTAAGAGCTGAATTTATTAACTTATTGGATCGGGACTGACGGGGCTCGAACCCGCAACTTCCGTCTTGACAGGGCGGTACTCTAACCAATTGAACTACAATCCCAATACAGTACAATTCATTTACTATTGGATCATATTTATTTTATGGTAGGTGCTAGATAGATCGTATGGAATTGGGCACATATCCATATGATATGAATAGATATAGGTATCGGGGAGGGGGGGGGAGGGTTCAATAACCAATTATCTTTTCATCCATTATTGGCATGAATATATCATACCGATAGATTGGTATTGATTATATTGGTTGGGTCGAGCTGGATTTGAACCAGCGTAGGCATATCGCCAACGGATTTACAGTCCGTCCTCATTAACCACTCGGGCATCGACCCAGAAAAAAGAAAGTAATTGAAAGTCTTTAGGTTAAGATACCGAACGAATGGGTATTCTATTTCATGGTACCCCTAGGGGAAGTCGAATCCCCGCTGCCTCCTTGAAAGAGAGATGTCCTGGTCCACTAGACGATAGGGGCCGTCAATTAGAATAATATGAAAGTTCCCCAGAAGTTGTCAATAATATGGCCAGAATTATTAATAATTTTCTTATTGGTTTCCTATCCTTATTATTTGTTCATTCATAAACTTCCATATCTACTACAAAATAAAGAATCCATCCAGAGAGGGTTTGCTCATATATACTAATATAAATAGATAGAACTTTGGATGGATCAGAGATCCATTTCAAATATCCTTTAACTATTTGAGTTGATAATGTAACGAATCACACGCACTTTTATAACTAAACTATACACGCCACAATCCCATTGGCAGATATTCCGTCACTTCTTTCCTTCCTTCCACATTTGAATCCAAATTCCGGAATTCCTTACTTAATTCTTGTTCCGAGAGAGAACAAAGGATTCTATTGACTCTAGGTTTTTCTTTTCTAATCTTCTACAGGAATAATGTTTACACCTGGTGAAATAATGTCTTTTACAAAATGTAGAAGGATTATATTGAACCAATCTTGGATTAAGAAAGGAAAGAATTGGTTTAGTATAATCACCATCTTTCGAAATAGAAGGGGTTTCCTTACAACCATTGATCTTCTTCGGTCGGTTTGTGATAGATTCTATCCGGGAACATATTCCTTTTCCTTATTTGCTCGAATTTTCTACAGTTTCAAGATATATGGATCATGTGCATCCAATTTGTTTGTTGTCCATATACCGTAGTAGACTCACTCATAACTAATGATGGGGGGGGGGGGCCCTTTTAACTCAGCGGTAGAGTAACGCCATGGTAAGGCGTAAGTCATCGGTTCAAGTCCGATAAAGGGCTCATTTTTCCTACGAAGAAGGTCCGGGTTTCCGTCCGTTCATACATGAAATAGATAGAGATTTTTTTTCATTGAAATATGAAAATAAAAAACAATCGGATCCAGTCCGTTTTTTCTCTTATTTTATGGGCGAACGACGGGGATTGAACCCGCGTGTGGTGGATTCACAATCCACTGCCTTGGTCCACTTGGCTACGTCCGCCCTGGAAAAACAAACCAACCGAACAACTCTGGGCGGGGTATTTCAAGGGTCGTTTTTTCAAATGATCGAGACTGCGTCGACAAGTTCGACTCTATCTGCTTGTCACATATTCAGATTCAGGGAATCTAGACCATTGGAACGAAGGAAGTATAAAAGAATTGGAACATGCGTTCATTGATGCTTTTACTAGAACGAGTTAAGGAGTAGATCTGGTACATCTGTACTATCCAGATCTCATAGTAGTAAAAAGGGATAAAAGGATCAGGAAATTAAGCTTCTTCAGAAATGAAGGCAGTACTTACTATGCATTCAACATATTACAAATATGCAATCGGTTCCGTTTGATGAATAAATACAAATCTGTTGTTTTTCATTTCAGTTAATTCGAAAGAAAGTTTAATGCAGGTAAATTGGAACAGGATTGGTAGGCGTCAATCGATCCATGTAACGTATCAAATCTTTCACGTATAAGTTCGTTAGAAGCCCGGGCTCATTCCGATATAATATTATTTCGGATAGATCTATTGTCTAGCCGAGTGGAGATCTATTTGTAACGGGGCAGAAGGCGACTTCTTTTGGGCTGCAATCCACATAATTTTTGAACAAGGGAGGGGTGTTTAGTTTCGTCCCAACAGACTTCTTTATTCTATTGTTCGAGAACGCATTCCATGAAATATTTGTATTCTTATGACACTAAATAATGGGTCTGGAAAACCATGTGATGATCTTAGGTGGAGAGAGAAAACGAACCAAAGGTTTGTCTTTAGCTAGGATGGATCAACTCCAAATAATTTACCTTTCCGAGTATTTGAAATATCCATTTATCACTTATATAGTTCAAGAATATATTAGATTTACCGCACATAACATATTGTAGATAATCCTAGTTGCTAAAGATCTTCGCCCCGATCTTTAGCAAAGGGATAGATACAGCCGGGATTCTCGATTGAACGGATAGAAGAGCACTTCGTTAAACCCCAACGGAATGCGTTCGTTGCGTAAAGCCACATGTCCGATCGATACTTTGACTGGACCATGAATTGCTTTAAACATATGATATTTGAGAGAACTCTCGAGTTTCTCTCAAAGCTAGTGATTAAAAAAAACATTTTGTTTCTTTTACGCTACAATTAGTTCCATTTCTACGATCCGAACTATTTGGATTGGACAGATTAGACAGATTGGATCGGACAGATACTTCTATAGATCCCCTTGTTATAGATTCCCTTGAGAATAAAAGGAAAAGAAGAGGCAATTCATCATACTGGCTAGGATGGAATCCCCTACACCTTATTTATAATATTCCAATAAGAAATCTTAATTACTTACTATTCGAACGAAGGCCAAGATCCAATAGACTGGGATCAATCATCCATTAGAAACTTGGGTCTATCGGAAGTGGATTAGTAACCCCAATAATGTAATGGATAATGATTGCATCGTGTCAGTCATTACTTAACTTATTTTATCTCCCCCCCCCCCTTTTTTTTTTATTAATGAAAAAAGGTTTTTTTACAGGTGCGATCATCTGGTATCGGATCAATTTTGATCGATGAGCAATAATAATCTGCCTGCCCTGTTCCAACGTTCCCATCCATCGATCTCGATAAGGACATGAGAATAGTTGATATTCTACGAAAAACTCTTCAGGGCCAAGTCATAGGAACTATGAGGGGATATGTATAAGAGTAGTGTAACTTAGTGGAATACATAGGGCTATACGGGCTCGAACCGTAGACCTTCTCGGTAGAACAGATCAAAGTTCTTATTATCAAAATGATTTGAACTGTTCCAGGAACCCAACATGCATTTTCTCGCATTGGGCTCTTTCATTAACTGATGAAAAGATCGGTTAGTCTGCCATTCTCCTCTTTCTAGGAAAGATACTAATATGGCTCCGTGTGCTCCAAATTATTACCCTTCGGAGCAATCCCAAAGTTATTCAAAAGGTTTCTTTGACGTAGGTCTGCCTTGCTCGGGCATAGATTGACTCAAATAGAGTCTCCTCTATCGCTCCAAAAGTAAAATATGACACTTCATACACCTAAAAGTTCATAGAGCGAAAAGAATCTATTTTGAGGTCCCCGTATTATACTCATTATGCCTGGCATTGAACGGAGCTTGGGATTGACCATATCAATTAGATTCGTAATTCGAATCGGATCGAACTTCATCTTTGTCATGCTATTGTTCCCCAGAGAAACAAATTGATAGAGTAAGACTATTTCACATAGAATCTATTTCGTGGATCGGACGAATCGATAAACTCTCTCGAAAACCATTGGCGCACGTGTAAACGAGGTGCTCTACCTTGCTGAGCTATAGCCCTTCCTTGCCAATCTTGGTGATACACTACTATACTAACCAGATGGATCACTTTCTGTCAAGATAGATATTGAATGATCCGATACTATGATCCAATACGTTCTAATAAGTTCGATCTGTGCCAGGGACACATTGTCTATACGTTCAATTACATTTAGAATGGTTTACAAGTCCAACTCTACCTATGAGAATAAATGACCCACTTAACTCAGTGGTTAGAGTATCGCTTTCATACGGCGAGAGTCATTGGTTCAAATCCAATAGTAGGTAAACTTATTAGATACCATTGGAGAGTCGATGGTATCTAATAAGTTTTACTCCACTTGTTTTTGTTTGGATCGAGACGGAACATTGAATCCATTTTAAGATCATTATACTTAATTTTTAATTAGAAACGGGGGGGCTAGCATTGATAGCCTCTAATCGTGTTCTAGCTCTTTTCAGAGCTAGATCAGCCTCAATTGTTTGTCTTCTACCTTCGGCTCGAGCTAAGTCAGCTTTAGCTCTTTCAAAAGTTTCCTGGGCCTCTTTGGGCTTGATGTCAACATCTCTCTCACCATTATTTACCAATATGGTGATTCCATCATTGTCTATCTTGGCGAAACCGCCCATCAAAGCCATAGTTGACCACTTCCCATTGAGACGTATTTTCATAACTCCTATATCTACAGCTGCCACAAGTGAAGCATGATTGGGTAATATGCCAATTTGACCACTATTAGTAGATAGAATTATTTCTTTAACTTCTGAATCCCAAATGACTCGATTAGGAGACAGTACACGAAGATTTAGGATCATTTTCAGAATTAACTTTCCACTTTGGAGTTCAGTTTATAGCCTTCGCGGTAGCTTCATCAATGTTACCCACCAAATAAAAAGACTGTTCGGTAAGACCATCTAATTCTCCGGAAAGGATCATTTGAAACCCTTTAATTGTTTCCATGAGACCAACATATTTGCCGGGGGAACCTGTGAATACCTCTGCTACAAAAAAGGGTTGTGATAGGAAACGTTCAATTTTTCTTGCTCTTGCTACGATTAAACGATCTTCTTCCGATAATTCGTCCAGTCCAGGAATGGCTATAATGTCTTGAAGTTCCTTATAACGTTGTAAAGTTTGCTTAACCTCTTGTGCAATTTCGTAATGTTCTTCGCCTACGATCCAAGGTTGGAGCATAGTCGATGTTGAATCTAAAGGATCCACTGCTGGATAGATACCTTTGGCAGCTAATCCTCTCGATGGTACGGTAGTAGCATCTGAATGTGCAAATGTTGTAGCAGGAGCAGGGTCGGTCAAGTCGTCAGCAGGTACATAAACTGCTTGAATTGAGGTTATGGATCCCCTTTTTGTGGAAGTAATTCTCTCTTGCAAAGAACCCATTTCCGTGGCAAGGGTTGGCTGATAACCCACGGCGGAAGGCATTCTGCCTAATAGGGCGGATACCTCTGATCCCGCTTGGACAAAGCGGAAGATGTTATCTATAAATAATAGTACGTCCTGCTCATTTACATCTCGGAAATATTCGGCCATGGTTAGAGCAGTTAAACCGACTCTCATACGAGCTCCTGGTGGTTCATTCATCTGACCATAGACCAGAGCCACTTTTGATTCTGATATTTTTTGTTCATTAATTACTCCCGATTCTTTCATTTCCATGTAAAGATCATTCCCTTCACGGGTACGTTCTCCTACTCCGCCAAATACAGATACCCCTCCATGAGCCTTAGCAATGTTGTTGATCAACTCCATAATGAGTACTGTTTTACCCACTCCAGCTCCTCCGAATAAACCGATTTTTCCCCCACGGCGGTAAGGAGCCAAAAGATCTACTACTTTAATGCCTGTTTCGAAGATGGATAATTTTGTATCCAACTCTGTAAAGGCGGGAGCAGATCTATGAATAGGAGATGTTGTGCGAGCATATACAGGACCCAAATTATCAACAGGTTCTCCAAGAACATTGAAAATTCGTCCAAGAGTAGCTCCACCAACTGGAACACTCAGAGGAGCCCCTGTGTCAATCACTCTCATTCCTCTCGTCAAACCATCTGTAGCACTCATAGCTACAGCTCTGACCTTATGATTTCCTAATAATTGTTGTACCTCACAAGTCACCTGAATTTCCTGACCGGCTGTACCTTGACCCTTAACTGTTAATGAATTGTAAATATTAGGCATATTACCTGGGGGAAAAGAGACATCCAGTACTGGGCCAATGATTTGGGCAATATGTCCCACATTTTTTTCCACAAGTGTGGAAACCCCAAGAACAAGAGAATTGGTTCTCATACAAAATGGAAATTCTTTCAATCAAGAATATCTATAAAAAAAAAAAATATATATATATATTTATATATATATATGGTTTTGCCAATATTATAAGAAAAATGTTCCGTATCGGGTCGATCAGATCAGTCAATAATGAATGAGAGTTACCACCTTAGTAATAAATAGCCTATACTTTCTTGAAAAGTTTGAATTCATTCATATTTGAAATATTAAGTAAGTAGATGGATATGGATAAGGATCATAAAGAAGTCTTCACTTCATCTATAATTAGAACCAATTTCTACATAATGAAAACCGAAAATACTTTCTCATTATGTCCAGATCATCTGTGAAAATTGAAACTTGAACCCTATAAATTACCTTTCTCTCATTGGTCGTTATCTCTTCATTCTATAGGTATTTTCCTATGGACAATTCGCACAATTATATGAAAAGGTCGATTTGGTTCTTTAAATTCGTTTTCGTTAATAAACCAATTTCATTTAACAGCTGAAAGGATGCTCGGGTCAATCCATGCAGAAAAGTGCTCAGGTCACCCATGGAGGAAGAACTTAAAAATTGCGTCATACATAAAAAATATAATACAATGGGGGTATATTTAGCAGATCTTACAGATTTTATTGTCCAATAACAGATTACTGTTTTTTACAATATTTCTGTCAAAATAAAATGTTTACGTTCGATCCTTATCGAGTAGACCTCGTCCTTGCGAAATAGAATTCTTAATTGAGGAGGGACTTATGTCACCAAAAACAGAAACTAAGACTAGCGTAGGGTTCAAAGCTGGTGTTAAGGATTATAGACTAACTTATTATACTCCTGAATATCAGACCAAAGATACGGATATCTTGGCAGCATTCCGAGTAACTCCTCAACCCGGAGTGCCGCCCGAGGAAGCGGGAGCAGCAGTAGCTGCTGAATCGTCCACCGGTACATGGACCACTGTTTGGACCGATGGACTTACCAGTCTTGATCGTTACAAGGGGCGATGCTATGACATCGAACCCGTTCCTGGAGAAGAGAGTCAATTTATTGCCTATGTAGCTTACCCCTTAGACCTTTTCGAAGAAGGTTCTGTTACTAACTTATTCACTTCCATTGTAGGTAATGTATTTGGATTCAAGGCCCTACGAGCTATACGTTTGGAAGATTTGCGGATTCCCCCTGCTTATTCCAAAACTTTTCAAGGTCCGCCTCATGGTATCCAAGTTGAAAGAGATAAATTGAACAAATATGGTCGTCCTTTGTTGGGATGTACTATCAAACCAAAATTGGGTCTATCGGCTAAGAACTATGGTAGAGCAGTTTATGAATGTCTCCGTGGTGGACTCGATTTTACCAAGGATGATGAGAACGTAAACTCCCAACCATTCATGCGCTGGAGAGATCGTTTTGTCTTTTGTGCGGAAGCACTTTATAAGGCTCAGGCTGAGACGGGTGAAATTAAAGGACATTACTTGAATGCTACTGCAGGTACATGTGAAGAAATGATGAAAAGGGCAATATTTGCAAGAGAATTAGGAGTTCCTATCGTCATGCATGACTATCTTACGGGAGGTTTTACCGCAAATACTAGTTTGGCTCATTATTGCCGAGACAATGGCTTACTTCTTCACATTCACCGCGCGATGCATGCAGTTATTGACAGACAAAGAAATCATGGTATGCATTTTCGTGTACTGGCTAAAGCATTGCGTATGTCCGGTGGAGATCATATTCACGCCGGTACTGTAGTAGGTAAACTTGAAGGAGAACGAGACGTCACTTTAGGGTTTGTTGATCTACTGCGTGATGATTTTATCGAAAAAGATCGAAGTCGTGGTATTTACTTCACTCAAGATTGGGTATCTATGCCAGGTGTTCTGCCGGTAGCTTCAGGAGGTATTCACGTTTGGCATATGCCTGCTCTGACCGAGATCTTTGGAGATGATTCTGTACTACAGTTTGGTGGGGGAACTTTGGGACACCCTTGGGGAAATGCACCTGGTGCAGTAGCTAATCGGGTTGCTCTAGAAGCTTGTGTACAAGCTCGTAATGAAGGACGTGATCTTGCTCGTGAAGGTAATGAAATTATTCGTGAAGCTTCTAAATGGAGTCCTGAACTAGCTGCTGCTTGTGAAATATGGAAGGAAATCAAATTTGAATTTGATACGATTGATTACTTGTAATTAAGTGACTTTCGCTCAACCAATCGCACTCGGCCCAACCAATCTTTAACCATTACTACAAAGATTAAGTCGAATCGTGAACGGAGATCTGGGATTTCCAGATATATCTATCTATCCATAAATCTATATATATATAGATTTCTATTTATATATTGATAGATAGATAAAAAAAGAAATGGATATTTCCGAGGTCCAATATCTCAAACAGAGTGAGTCGATGAAAAGATAACGAATACTATTCATCCTTTCAATTTCTCTTATGGGTCATTCGATAGGGTTGGTAGCTCAGTGGATCAGAGTTCATGGTTCCGGACCATGAAATCAAGGGTTCAAATCCCTTCTAGCCCAAAATATTGTGTATTTGGGATAAAAATTCCTTTTCATCGCGGTATAGGAGATAATTTATACTTTATAAAAGAATAAAGGGTTCTATCATAATCTCGGATCAATACTTTGGATTCCTAATAAATAATGAATGGAGATGATTTTTCTTTATAAAAGAATAAAGGGTTCTATCATAATCTCGGATCAATACTTTGGATTCCTAATAAATAATGAATGGAGATGATTTATCAATGATTCATTCCACTATTGATTAATAATTGGAATTATTTTATTTATACGACTTCTCATAATACAAAATAAGATAGGCAAAGTAAAAATATTTACCTTTATATGGAAAAATCTATTATATGGAAAAATCTATGGATGTAAAGGAGTGGTTCGAAGAAAATCGTAGAATAAATAGCTTACTAAGAGATAAGGACGTCAATGAGCCGGAGAAGAAAATTTATGATCGCGAGAAAATTAAAGCATTATGGACTCAATGCGACAATTGCACTACCATGCTATATGTCCAATTTTTGAAAGAGGATAAAAGTATTTGTAAAGAATGCGGACATTATCTGAAAATGAATAGTTCAGATAGAATCGAACTTCTAATTGATCATGGCACTTGGTGTCCTATGGATGAAAACATGTACGCTATAGATGTTCTTTCTGAGGAGGATGAAGATTCTCATTCTGATTCTAATCCTGATCTTGATCCTGATCTTTATCCTGATCTTGATCCTGATCCTGATCTTGATATTGATCCTGATCTTGATATTGATCCTGATCCTGATCCTGATCTTGATCCTGAGATTGATCCTGATCCTGATATAGATCCTGAGATTGATCCTGATCCTGATCTTGATATTGATCCTGATCTTGATATTGATCCTGATCCTGATCTTGATATTGATTCTGATCCTGATCTTGATATTGATCAAGATATTGATCCTGATATAGATCTTGATCTTGATCCTGATCCTGATTTCGATCCTGATCTTGATCCTGATCTTGATATTGATCCTGATCCTGATCTTGATCCTGATCTTGATCCTGATCCTGATCTTGATCCTGATCTTGATCCTGAGATTGATATTGATCCTGATCCTGATCTTGATCCTGAGATTGATATTGATCCTGATATTGATCCTGATCCTGATCTTGATCCTGAGATTGATATTGATCCTGATCTTGATCCTGATCTTGATCCTGATCCTGAGATTGATCCTGATCCTGATATTGATCCTGAGATTGATCCTGATCTTGATATTGATCCTGATCCTGATCTTGATCTTGATCCTGATCTTGATCCTGATCCTGATCTTGATCCTGAGATTGATATTGATCCTGATCCTGATCCTGATCTTGATCCTGATCTTGATCCTGATCCTGATCTTGATCCTGATCCTAATCCTGATCCTGAGATTGATCCTGATCTTGATCCTGATCCTAATCCTGATCCTGAGATTGATCCTGAGATTGATTCTGATCCTGAGGAAGAACCTTATAAGGATCATATCATTTCCTCTCAAATAGAGACAGGTTTGCCTGATGCTATTCAAACAGGCATAGGTAAATTAAACGGTATTCCTATCGCACTCGGAGTTATGGATTTTAAGTTCATGGGAGGTAGTATGGGCTCTGTAGTAGGTGAGAAAATAACCCGTCTGATCGAGTACGCTACCGAGAATTCTCTTCCAGTAATTATGGTGTGTGCTTCCGGAGGAGCACGCATGCAAGAAGGAAGTTTTAGTTCAATGCAAATGGCTAAAATAGCTTCTGCGTTATATATTCATCAGAAGGAAAAAAAGTTGTTATATATATCGATTTTGACGTCTCCGACAACCGGTGGAGTGACTGCTAGTTTTGGCATGTTGGGAGATATCATTATTGCCGAACCTAAAGCGTACATTGCATTTGCAGGTAAAAGAGTAATTGAACAGACATTAGGTCAAGTGATTGAAGATTTTCAGGTGACTGAAAATTTATTTGATCATGGTTTATTTGATCTTGTTGTTTCACGTGATATCTTAAAAGGTGTTCTGAGTGACCCATTTTGGTTTTATGGTCTTTATAAATAAGTGATGTAATGGATCTATTTGAATTTCTTTTTCGGTATTTTTGGAAGAGACGGATAAAAGAACAACATTTGCGTACATTTCTTCTATAAAGAAGGACAAATAGGACTGCTCATTTGGTCCCATCACTTATTTTATCTTATAATAATTCCTTGTAATATGCATAAACAGTTCATTTATTAACTAAGGTACTCGTTCTATGATAATTCCTAACTTAACCTCGATAACTCTTAGTCTACCCTCTATTTTCGTGCCTTTAGTTGGCTTATTACTTCCGGCAATTACAATGGTTTTTTTTCATCTGTATATTCAGAATGACGAGATTTTATGAATCTGATAAAATAAGATTTCATAAATGGGTTCGGATCTTTTAATTGCAACAGAACAGAACAGATAGGATATCTATATCTATTTCAGATGATATGAGATAGAACCCTTTCATCATAGACACAAAATAGGTATAAATATCCATACGTATTTATCCATATTCATATATGAATAGATATTCTATCTAATTAGATATTCTATATAATTAGATAGAATATCTAGATAATAAATTGAATATATATTCATATCCATATACATATGGATATCAGATATATGCATGTGTCAATAGAATAGATAGGTATTGATCAATATGATCGGTTCTATTTTTCATATGGTATAAATATAGATTCCTAGAGATATTTATACTCCACTGATCCAGTGTTGTTTCTAAAATTGAGAAATTAAGGAAGGAACAATTTAGAATAAACGGTAAGAATGGACAAGAATAGAAACTTGGCTGACTTGACTGAAATGTTCGCTATGTATATAAATAGCTAGTTCATAAGAGTTTGGGAACCAAAGGATTAAAAACTTGGCCATTCCCTCAACTTCAATAGGATGAAATTGAATACAATTTTTTATGAATCGTCGATCCAAATGGCTCTGGATAGAACCTATAACAGGGTCTCGAAAAATAAGTAATTTCTTTTGGGCTTGTATCCTCTTTCTGGGTTCACTAGGATTTTTCCTGGTCGGGATTTCGAGTTATTTTGGTGAGAACCTGATACCCCTATTGTCATCTCAGCAAATACTCTTTGTTCCACAAGGAATTGTAATGTGTTTTTATGGTATTGCAGGTCTGTTCATTAGCTCTTATCTGTGGTGCACAATTTTGTTCAATGTGGGTAGTGGCTATAATAAGTTTGATAAAAGAAAAGGAATTGTATGTCTTTTTCGTTGGGGATTTCCCGGAAGAAATCGTCGTATTTTCCTACGATTTCTTATGAAGGATATTCAGATGATCAAAATGGAAGTTCAAGAAGGTATCTCCCCTCGTCGTGTTCTTTATATGGAAATAAAGGGCCGACAAGACATTCCTTTAACTCGTATTGGTGATAATTTGAACCTAAGGGAGATCGAACAGAAAGCTGCCGAATCAGCCCGTTTCTTGCGTGTATCCATTGAAGGGTTTTGAAATGGACCGGGGAGTTCTGTATTCTCGACATACATTCAAATTTTTAGACATTGGAATATGGATTAGATCAAGGGGCATGAATAAATATCCAATAAGGAAATGAAAATATTTTTTCATATAAATTTCAATAAATATTGAAATACAATTGTATGGAAATGGAACGATATAGGATCTTTATTAACAATATAAGATTTTTATTAAATAGTAGAGGTAATATAGTAAGAGCAATAAGTGAAAATAGAACTGATATTTGTCCGGGGAAAAGACCATGCAGTTAATTCCTACTAAATGATACTTATGGAATGAATCAGACCAATATTCTTTTGGTAGTTCCCGAACATGCCATATCATTTCCTATCCTAGAGAGGGCGAGCTTTTAGAGTAAGTAGATGGATATTACGTTTCAAAAAGAACAATTACTAGATATAGTGGTAGTGGTCCGGTTTCCCTAAAACTAGAACGTTTTTCGTCTCATCCCGATTCTTCATCACAATCCAATTAATTCTAATTAATTCTTATATTATTTCGTCATTTTTTTTTTTCATTTTTCAAGAGCATTTTTCATCTTTGGAAATAACTGGGAAAATAAAGATTCGTAAAGGATCGATCCAGTGATCAGAATTCAAAGGATCTTGGGAATGAATAAGACTTATGTTACTTCAAGTAATTCTTATAAAAAAGAGTCGGATGGAATGGAAAAAAGAAATAGATAATTGGTCCAGATAGAAACGATCTGGAATGATTGGGAACGATCTCCTCCTTATGCTCCGTCTTACTCATTTGGAGCGAACCTTTTACTTTTTCTCCGAGGAGATTTTTTTCTCGGGGTCAAACAATTACGCAATAGATCAATCTATGAGTTTCATACCTCATTCTATCACTCGTACTTTTTCTAGATTTCGGGCAGAACTGACGAGTAAATCAGGTTCGTTAACGATTCACAAATTGAAATTGGTCAAATATAAAACATCATTTTCCCTACGATATATCGCAGGTTTAGTAGTACTGCCCTGGGTAATTTCTATTTTATTCCGGAAAGTGTTGGAGCCTTGGGTTAGAAATTGGTGTAATACTGTTGAATATCAGAATTTTTGTTATTATCTCGAAGAAAATGCTATCAACACTTTTCATAAAGTAGAAGAACCTTTTCTGTTAGAAAGAATGTTGGAAGATTCTTCGGAAACACATTCACAAGATCTTCGTATAGAGATTCAAAAAAGAATGATCCAATTTGTCAAAATGTACAATGAACAGTGTATCCAGATAATCTTAAATATATTGACAAGTCCAATAGTTTTTGCTTCTATAAGTGCTTATCTCATTCTGGGTAAGAAGAAACTTGCCATTATCAATTCTTGGATCCAAGAATTATTCTATAGTCTGAGCGATACAATGAAAGCTTTTTGCGTTATTTTAGGAAGCGATATAGCTATTGGGTTTCATTCGCCCGATAGTTGGAAATTGATATTCAATTTTCTCTCCGAAAATTATGGATTTCTCCCGCCGGACAAAAATTTTACATCTTGTTTTATTGCAACTTTTCCAGTTATCGCAGATACGATTACGAAATATTGTATCTTTATTTATTTAAATCGTATATCTCCTTCAGTTTTAGTAATTTATCGTTTGATGAATGATTAAAGAATATGTTTTTTTCTGATCGACAACAATTGAAACAGAATAATAAAGTGTTTTCCGTGTTCAGAAATTAGCTATTTCCCTCCTCATTCTTCTCCGGGTGCGAGCGATTTCTTACTTTTAGGTTTGGTTCAATCAATATAGTAGCAGATTTTTTTACAGGTAACTATGATAGCTACCTACTCTCACCCGAAAAATGATTTGGAACCCATAATTGAACCATGCAAAATAGAAATACTTATGACTGGACGAAAAAGATGACTCGGTTAATTTCCGTCCTGGTCATGATACATATCATAACTCGGACATCCATTTCGAATGCATATCCCATTTTTGCACAGCAGGGTTATGAAAATCCCCGAGAAGCAACTGGACGTATTGTATGTGCCAATTGTCACTTGGCTCAAAAACCTGTAGACCTTGAGGTTCCTCAGTCCGTTCTTCCCAATACCGTATTCGAAGCAGTTGTTAAGATCCCCTATGATATGCAAATGAAACAAGTTCTTGCTAATGGTAAGAAAGGGGGTTTAAATGTAGGAGCTGTTCTAATTTTACCCGAGGGCTTTGAATTAGCCCCTCCGGATCGTATTTCTCCTGAGATTAGAGAAAAGATGGGTAATCTTTTTTTTCAGAACTATCGTCCCAATCGAAAAAACATTATCGTAATAGGTCCTGTTCCTGGTCAAAAATATAGTGAACTTGTGTTCCCCATCCTTTCACCAGATCCTGCTACTGATAAAGAAGTTTACTTCCTTAAATATCCCATATATGTGGGTGGTAATAGAGGAAGAGGACAAATTTATCCCGACGGGAGTAAGAGCAACAATACGGTCTATAACGCTTCAGCAACAGGAAGAGTGAGCAAAATTTTACGTAAACAAAAGGGTGGATATGAAATAACTATCGAGAATACATCAGACGGTAGACAAGTGGTTGACATTGTACCTCCGGGACCGGAACTTCTTATTTCAGAAGGCGAATTGATAAAGGTCGATCAGCCATTAACGAATAACCCTAATATGGGTGGATTTGGTCAAGGAGATGCAGAGATAGTACTTCAAGATCCATTACGTGTTAAAGGTCTTTTATTATTCTTTGCATCTGTCATTTTAGCACAGATATTTTTGGTCCTTAAGAAGAAACAATTTGAGAAAGTTCAATTGGCCGAGATGAATTTTTAGGTCTATAGATTTTTGAACATGAAGTTTACTGATTGGATCAAAAAGTAATACCCCTTCGGAGATGGAGAGTCTTTTATCCTCCTTCTCCCTTATATATTCTTGGGAAAATTTTAGTGTAGATATATCTACATTTTGAATAGGGAGTGACTCAATAAGTACTGTAACAGATAAACTTTTTTAACAATCCCCATAGGCTATATTTTGCACTATCTAAATGCCATTACTTCCTTTTCTTGCCCAATAAATGGTAAAAGATATAGGAAGAGAATTGTATGGAAGAGAATTGTATGGAAGAGAATTGTATGGGAGAGAATTGTATGGAAGAGAATTGTATGAAAGAGAATTGTATGAAAGAGAATTTTTATGCAAGGAGAAGAGAAAGAAGAAGATTATTACTATTGAGTCTGATCGCAAACCTTCCTAACATCGTTTTCTTTGGTTTAATCAAACAATCCAAAATTGCCTATTATTTTGCACATTATACTGAGCCAAAAATGAATAAAGAAGGAAGAGCAGAAAAGTAAGGGGCAATCTCATTAAGCAAAACAACCGTATATTTAGTAATTCATACCAATTTTTTTTTCTCATATAGTGATGGATTGGCTTATCACTTTACTAAAAGGCATTGAATGAAGTAAATGACAGAGTCATTTTATTTGTACGAATCTTCTATTCTAATTAATATTAATATTGATACAGAAGAGGATCTCAAAAATATATTTCGATAAGGCCTTACCCTTCTTTGAAGGGTAAGGCCTTATCGAAATATATTTTTCACTTTCGCATGTATAGTATTCCCCATAGTAAGTGCATTTCCCCTACTATAGGGATGACCCTAATCCGGAATATGAACCATAGAAAAAGATACCCAGTAGACCAATCACTATAATACCAGTCACAGTACCTATCAACCAAAGAGGGATCCTTCCAGTGGTATCAGCCATTTCTCTTACTCCCTTTCACATTTTCTTAAGTGGTCATGCTCGAGACATAAACAGTCATAGCATATATAAATGAGTATTGGATCTTTCCGAATGGAGTGAGAAGATTCTCATTGTTCCTAATTGAAAAAATAATTAGAGAATAGAACAGCAAGTACAAAAATTAGTAGCAACCCCCAATAGAGGCTGGTACGATTCAATTCAACATTTTGGTTGTTCGGGTTTAATTGTGTCATATCTACATACTTTCTTTAGATAGAGTTTATCGCTGGATGAACTGCATTGCCGATATTGATCCCAAGAAAAAAACTGTAGGGACAGCTAGCCCGTGAACGGCCAACCATCTAACTGTAAAAATCGGATAAGTTCTATCTGTAGTCATTAGTGCCTCCTAAAAAGATCTAGTAAATTCATCGAGTTGCTCTAACGGATCGAAACGGCCAGTTACTAATGGAACCTCTTGTCGGCTTTCTGTGAAATACTCATTCGGCCGGGGGCTCCCGAACACATCATAAGCCAAACCCGTGCTGACAAATAACCAACCTGCAATGAATAGAGAAGGTATAGTAATGCTATGGATAACCCAGTATCTAATACTAGTAATAATGTCAGCAAAGGAGCGTTCTCCCGTATTCCCAGACATGTTCAGCTCCATATATTATTGTAAAGTCAGTCAAGGGGGAATTGATCCCATGAAAGATAGAGATCAGGAAATGGAAAACTACTGATATCTTCTCCAATCCTTGTTCGATTGTCAATGTTATACCAAGGGTATCTTTGAAGTCTACTGGACCAGTATAGCTAGCCTTCTTCCGACACAGCAATACAATTTTGATGAGTATCAAGGATAGAATAATTCTGTTCCTGCCAGTTATTCCATCTCTGTTTAGTCAACTGAATCCCAACAGAAAAAAGAGAATATTGCATGTTCCAAGGGAACCCCTCAATAATGAATGTTGTAACAATTGCATAGACCATGGAAATTTTTGATCGAAATTAGTGTAGAACCGAAAAAAAGGAGGAGTGCCGCTTCAAGAGGAGCAAAGGGTATCAATCACTTTCCTTTTTCATTCCGACATAATGTTATGTCGCTTTTCCAATAGTATCTGGCGCAGATGGAGTTATGCCACGCACTTATTATATAGTACCTTGTACTAACAAGTAGGTATTACTCATTGGATAAAACCGAGTGGATAGTGCATGCAATAGACCCTAGTCAATTTTAGGTATGTAAAATTATGAGCTACTCCTTGTAAGAGGTGAAATTCTTGTAATATCGAGCTCTACTGGCTCTAAGAATGAATATTGAAAAAACCTAATCCATCTAGAGGGTCGAATGATTGGATCAATAAGATCTAGAAATGAAAGGACAAACTGGATATTCATATTCTTACACGTAAACGTGAAATTCACAAAACTTTTGGATCACCTGGCATTATATTCTTTACCAGGTGATCCAATCGTACTGATTGATAAATTATTCACCCTGTAATAATATTACGTTTGACAATTTGTGAAGGGGTTCGCAGGTGTTATTCATGAGTTACTCGATCAATGATTTATAGGATAATGAAGAGAATTCCACCTTAGATTTCTTCTCATCTATGTTCGTTCATACATATCCTATAGTAGATATAGGATCTTTAATTGGTACCAATTGGGACAATTGATCTTTTGTATTCTGATCTCAAGGTTACGAAACGAAAAGAAAATTTAGGTAATTGTCTCATGAAGATATGTATAAACCATATTTCATTCAGTCCTTCCATGCCTACTATAATTAGTTATTTTGGTTTATTATTGGCTTCTATCATTTTCACCCTAGTCCTATTCATTAGCTCGAGCAAGATACGACTTATTTGATCAGTTCACTATTTCAATTTCAATAATTTCGTTGATTCTCTCTATATCAATTTCTGATCATTGAGATTCATAGCAAATTCAGGGTACTATCCAGTATAGCTATTATCCCTACTTATTCCGTTGAATCGAAATGATTGAGGCTTTGCCATCCGGAATTGTGTTAGGTCTAATTCCTATCACTTTGGCCGGATTATTCGTAACTGCATATTCACAATACCGACGTGGTGATCAATTGGATATTTGATCCGGGAATATCCTCCCATTTCATTGGCTTGGCCTCCTACCTTTCCTGGGAGGTCAGATTCCATTGCTCGTTCCAGTTGGAACGGAATTCTCGATAATTTAGAGGGTTGGATTCTCTAGGAACAGAATCACGCTCTGTAGGATTTGAACCTACGGCATCAGGTTTTGGAGACCTACGTTCTACCGAACTGAACTAAGAGCGCTTTCTCGAAAATCTGAAGATAAAGGGAAGGAAAAATATCTTTTGTTGATCCTCTACGAGTATCAAACATTTTTGCATCTGATACGACTCAATTATTTGATGTTCCATTCGAATCGATATCAAATGATCTTTCGTTCCTTTCTCTTTACATGGAAAAGAAGGGATAGGTAGGGATGACAGGATTTGAACCTGCGACATTTTGTACCCAAAACAAACACGCTACCAAGCTGCGCTACATCCCTTCTAATCATTAGACAATGTTATTTTATAGAATTCAAAATCTGTTTCCCACGTTTTCCTGCCTTTATTTCTCTTCGGTCTCGTGAGTGAAAAGACTTTATACATGCATGTAGGGTCTATTATCTAGAAGATAACTATTAATTAGCAAAATTTGGTTTGGTGATGAAACATTGTTTTCTTGTTCTATAAATAAGACCCCAGCCCGGATCACATTATACATATATTCATAAGTTCTGAGTTTCCACTACAAGAGATTCATAACTATTGGGTTGAGTCACTTACGCATTATGATAAATAAGGAGAATTTACAATGAAAGAGGATATAAAGACCTATCTTTCCACAGCGCCTGTATTAGCTATTTTAGTGCTCATTTTTTTAGCCAGTCTATTGATAGAAATCAATCGTTTTTTCCCAGATGGTCTGGCTTTTACTTTTTCTACCTCATTCAATTTTTTTGACTTTTTTCAATTTTTTAGTAATTTTTTTGTACAGTGAATATAGATCCAAAGGTTCTTTCCACATTCAATTTTGTAAGTACAACTGAAAGATCCTGATCAAGTCTTTTTTTACTTGAAAATCTTTAATCACGAGATCTCCGACTATCAACTTCTATTCCTTTTTCCCCCTTTTTCAGATCGAAAAGCAAAGTAGACCCAATATCCAGAGTAAGTTTATGGCCAAGAGCGGAGATGTAAGAGTAACAATTACTTTGGAGTGCACTAGTTGTACCCAAGATAGTGTTTATAAAAAATTCCCGGGGATTTCTAGATATACGACTCGGAAAAATCGACGCAATACACCTATTCGATTGGAATTAAATAAATTTTGTCCCTATTGTTACAAGCATACCATTCACGGAGAGATAAAAAAAAGAGATTAAACGTACTACTCCTACCCAGGAATAAGAATAGATCACAGATATAAAAAGAAATGGTATTTCAACAACATCTTTAATGGAACAATATTTTAGAAAGATTTGGAATAAATAGTATTCAAAAGGTTCATGAAACAAACTATGTATAAACCCAAGCGATATTTTCGTAGAAATTTGACACCAATTCGTAGACATTTGTCACCAATTAGGTCGGGAGATCGGATCGATTATAAAAATATGAGCCTAATTAGCCGATTTATTAGTGAGCAAGGAAAAATATTATCCGGCCGAGTGAATAGATTGACCTCAAAACAACAACGTCTAATGACTAACGCTATTAAACGAGCTCGTATTCTATCTTTGTTACCTTTTATTTATAATGAAAACTAATTCGATCCATAGAAATAAATGGGAAATGAACCTACTCCTTAATCAAATTGGAGCTGGGATATCTGTTCGATAAAGATGCAGATCTTTAGTCTATTGTCGAAAAAGTTGACAGGATTTAATTCTTTTCGTTCTGTTCATTTCCAATCCAATATTGGAAAATATTGAAATGGTTCTTTCTACCTTCCCGGAGGGAATTCTCCGGGAGAATCTGTTCTATCCATTCTATCTCTACCTATTTCTTTCATCTATATCTAACCTATTTCATCATATGATAAGTTCCTTCAAGATAGTGGAAAAGCAATTACTATCTAATACAGCTATTTGCGCAAGTGTTTTACGATTTGGAAGCAACTGCCTCTTATACAAATATTGGATGAATCTGTTATAAGAGACTCCATTGGCACGGGCTGCTGCATTGATCCGAGTAATCCACAAGCGACGAAGATCTCTCTTACGTTTACCTCTATCTCGGTGGGCGGAAACTAAGGCTCTAGCTTTCCGTTGGTTAGCAGTTCGAAAAAGTTTCGAATGGGCCCCTCGAGAGCCTGATACAAGTGCAAGAATATTTTTCCGACGTTTTCGAGCTATATATCCACGTTTCACTCTGGTCATTGAAGTTTACTCTCATGAATCGCTAATCTTTTTCTCGGTTAGTCATTTGTTTGGTCCATTGAGAATAACACTGATTGTTCTTATTTAGAAAGTAAAAGTTCCAATGACTTTTGCTACTGCAACCTTCCCAACCATAATTCCCTTTGGATAGGCATCTTCCAGGTAGGCAAGGACTGGGACCTTGTACTGAGAATGAGAAAAAATCATGGGTTTCATCGTTTCTATGGTTCTTTCTCCAACGGTAAGGTCCTCTTCATACGCCGGAGCCTCTTATTCATTTCCAAAATATGAGATAAGTATGTTATCGGTAACTTGTACGATTTACCATCTCCAACTCTACTCTTGAATCATCAAGTAATAAATATTCTCATTACAAGATCTATTAATACAGTAACGACATGTAATTCTGGGGTTGGCCAGGTAGCTGACCCTGTTGTTCCGTTCTCGCAGCAATATGAGCATAAACTTTATGCTTCTGAAATTTGCATGATTTCCCCGCTCAATGGATTGATGACCATTCGCTACCAATGAGGAATTGCTTTTCATCCCGCATAAAGGTGATTGGATTTGCACCAATGGAAACCATAAATTTCATCCCCAGTAAGGTTAGATGATGGATCTGTACTTGGTTACAGCGGGAAAATTCTTCTGTTATTCCGTTGTAAGAATTTCCCAGTCTGTTTTAGCTTTTGATCCAAACGAGTCGCACATACACCCTAGCACATACTCCTCTACGCTGAGGACATCCTCGAAGAGCAGGAGATTTTTTTCTATTTTCTATTGGCTGTCTTGCATTTCTAATAAGTTGTTGAATAGTGGGCATTCTGGCCGGATTGTACGCGGAATCGATTGGTTCAGATTGATCCTAACCATGTCCCTCCCCCCTTTTTTTTTAAGGGAACAAAGAGATAAAATTACAGTTCATTTAAAAAGCAATGAAAAAGAGGATCTTCCGCTACGAGAGAGATCAACCTTCCGCTACGGCATCAACAATGCCATAAGCTTGGGCTTCTGTTGCTGACATAAAAACATCTCTGTTCAGGTCCCGTTGAATGACCTTTCCGGATTTGCCTGTTCTTTCTATATAACATTTTGTTATGTAATCACGAAGCATCGTTACGTGTGCCGATTCCTTATGAAACTCTGCGGCCGGTCCGTCATAATAGGAACTAGCAGGTTGGTGGATCATAACCCTAGCGTGAGGTAATGCTATACGTTTAGTAATTTCTCCTCCGATTAGGATGAAAGATCCCATTGAAGCAGCTACCCCCATGCATATTGTATTTACATCTGGTACTATTATTTGCATAACATCGAAAATACCTACTCCCGGTATTACTGATCCACCGGGACAGTTAAGAAATGAGAACATTTCTTTGTTTGCATCTTCTGCACTCAAATATACCATGAGACCCATTAGTTGATTCGCAATCTCGTGATTGATCTCCTGAGCCAAAAAAAGTAATCTCTCTCGATAAAGTCGGTTGTATAAGTCGACCCAATTTGCCTCTTCATCTCCAGGGGCTCGGAAAGGAACTTTTGGAACACCAACGGGCATTTGTTTTAATGGAAAGAAGTGAAGCACTATACTCTAATATGGGAACGTAAAGTCTATGAAATTGTGTCACACATTAATTCTTCCATCTTGGATGGGTTTCATCGTTTCTATGGTTCTTTCTCCAACGGTAAGGTCCTCTTCATATGCCGGAACCTCTTATTCATTTCCAAAATATGAGATAAGTATGTTAAAGCTTAGATGATGGATCTGTACTTGGTTACAGCGGGAAAATTCTTCTGTTATTCCGTTGTAAGAATTTCCCAGTCTGTTTTAGCTTTTGATCCAAACGAGTCACACATAAACCCTAGCACATACTCCTCTACGCTGAGGACATCCTCGAAGAGCAGGAGATTTTTTTCTATTTTCTATTGGCTGTCTTGCATTTCTAATAAGTTGTTGAATAGTGGGCATTCTGGCCAGATTGTATGCGGAATCGATTGGTTCAGATTGATCCTAATGCTTCTGAAATTTGCATGATTTCCCCGCTCAATGGAAAAAAGGTATTCATAGGGAAGGTTTTTCACCTATTTGGAAATAGAGTTTTAGATGGATCAGAGATTCCATGTAAAAGATCCTTCAACTATTCGAGTTGATAATATAACGAATCACACTTTTACCACTAAACTATACCCGCCACGATCCGATTGTAACATAGGGATCGATCTTTTGTCCAACCAATAGGAAGATGAGGAGTTAGTTATCAACCTCCATTGAAAGTTTCTACCAATCATTACCTCGTTTTCATCATTACATGAATCTCCATCCCCGGAGATTCAATACTTGGGTAAATAGTATTTCATTCCCGGAGATGGCTCATTGTAATTATAGATTACCTTTGCGAACTGCTAATAAAACAATTACTAATGGGCCCGATACAACCATCAGAGTCAGAACAGTAAGCTGTGCAATAACCTCTAGATCCATTTCGTTTTCTTTCACCCCTATGATCCCATCGACTTGATGGATGTATGAATAAAATGTTGTCGAGATCAATCACTTTTCACACTTCTATTTTCTCTTCTCCTTCCCCATCTGTATAGTTTCGATATAGCCTTGCCTTGAGCAATTTATATCTTTAAAATAAGATAATCTATAGAAATAGAGACGAGAGACTATTATAATGAACATGTCATTTTTTTATGATTCCAATGAAGAGATTATAATAAAGGTTCTATTTGGGATGAGCTTCGTTTTTCTTAGTTTGATAATAATTATTTTAACTATAAGATTAGGTAAAGCGCTGTACGACTGATTCTTTGCTTTTCTTGGCCTGGACACACCGGCCAGGCCAAGAAAGAATCATTTTGAACGAAATGAACAATACGATTCGCTAGATTGATTTTTCTCTAACTTTAGAATTGCTATATTCATTGTATTGTCGATACAATCCGTACATGCTATGGTATACATCTTCACTCCACCATTCATTTTGTTACACATGAACTCTTCCATTTTGGAGAGATGGCTGAGCGGACCAAAGCGGCGGATTGCTAATCCGTAGTACGGATGATCCGTACCGAGGGTTCGAATCCCTCTCTCTCCGTTTGGTCACTATTGATCCTGAAAACGGATAACTCCGGATCTTTCTACGGAACAGAAAAGATAGAGACTTTTTCCACTATTCTTTTATTTATGCGTTTTCTCAATTGAAATGGGACCAATCCCCACATTGTGTATTGGTACATACAAACGATAAAATATCTTTGCTTCTCCCTGCTATTATGTATGAACATAATTGTTTCGAACCTGTTCCATCATTAGCAATGTCCAAGTGAATAGATGAGATGTTAACCTTCGAGATGATCCGGGGGTCTAGCTCGATAGCATGATCTATTTCAATCCAATGTGAGAAAGTTACATAGTGTCTACTTTTTCCGATAAAGGGGTGTTTTCATGGGTTTGCCTTGGTATCGCGTTCATACCGTCGTATTGAATGATCCTGGCCGGTTAATTTCTGTACATATAATGCATACAGCTCTAGTTGCTGGTTGGGCCGGTTCAATGACTCTGTACGAATTAGCAGTTTTTGATCCATCCGATCCTGTTCTTGATCCAATGTGGAGACAAGGTATGTTCGTTATACCTTTTATGACTCGTTTGGGAATAAGAGATTCATGGACTGGATGGAGCATTACCGGAGAAACTGGAATTAATCCTGGTATTTGGAGTTATGAAGGTGTGGCCGTGTCACATATCGTGTTTTCTGGCCTGTGCTTTTTGGCAGCTATCTGGCATTGGGTATATTGGGATCTGGAAATATTCTGTGATGAACGTACGGGAAAACTTTGTTTAGATTTGCCCAAAATATTTGGAATTCATTTATTCCTCTCAGGAGTAGCTTGTTTCGGATTTGGAGCATTTCATGTAACGGGTTTGTATGGTCCTGGGATATGGGTGTCTGATCCTTATGGACTAACTGGAAAAATACAACCAGTAGATCCAGCATGGGGAGCTGAAGGTTTTGATCCTTTTGTTCCGGGAGGAATAGCTTCTCATCATATTGCAGCAGGTATATTGGGCATATTAGCAGGTCTATTCCATCTCAGTGTTCGTCCTCCCCAACGTTTATATGTAGGATTACGCATGGGGAATATTGAAACGGTCCTATCCAGCAGTATTGCTGCTGTGTTTTTTGCAGCTTTCGTTGTTGCCGGAACCATGTGGTATGGCTCCGCAGCTACTCCGGTCGAATTATTTGGTCCCACTCGTTACCAGTGGGATCAGGGATACTTCCAACAAGAAATAGATCGACGGGTTCGTGCCGGTCTGGCCGAAAATTTGAGCCTATCAGAAGCTTGGTCAAAAATTCCCGAGAAACTCGCTTTTTATGATTACATTGGTAATAATCCAGCTAAGGGGGGATTATTCAGAGCAGGTGCAATGGACAATGGAGATGGAATAGCTGTTGGTTGGTTAGGACACCCTATCTTCAAAGATAAGGAGGGAAATGAGCTTTTTGTACGTCGTATGCCTACCTTTTTCGAAACATTTCCAGTAGTTCTGGTAGACAAAGAAGGAATTGTGAAAGCCGATGTTCCTTTCAGGAGGGCAGAATCAAAGTATAGTGTTGAACAAGTAGGTGTAACTGTTGAGTTCTATGGTGGTGGACTTGACAGGGTTAGTTTTGGTGATCCTGCTATAGTTAAAAAATATGCTAGACGTGCTCAATTAGGTGAAATTTTTGAATTAGATCGTGCTACTCTAAAATCCGATGGTGTTTTTCGTAGTAGCCCAAGAGGTTGGTTTACTTTTGGACATGCTACATTTGCTCTCCTTTTCTTTTCTGGACACATTTGGCATGGTGCTAGAACCCTATTCAGAGATGTTTTTGCTGGTATCGACCCGGATTTAGATGCTCGAATAGAATTTGGAGCATTCCAAAAATTGGGAGATCCAACTACTAAGAGACAAGTAGTATGATATTGCTCTTATCTCTTCTCTAATCAATATTAGTACGAAAGCTATCTCCATAATTGTAAATTACGATCGAATCTATGGAAGCATTGGTTTATACATTCCTGTTGGTATCGACCCTAGGGATAATCTTTTTCGCTATTTTCTTCCGAGAACCACCCAAAATTCCGACTAAAGGGGAAAAATAATTTTGCTTCTCCAAATTTTCATTCTTTCTCTCCCATCAAAGAAAGAATGACCTTCCCTATAGGGGAAGGTCATTCTTTCTATTAGTCCTCGTGATCCTCAAAAGGATCCCTAAGTTGTTCAGAAGGTTGTCCAAAGGCGGTGTATAGGGCATAACCAGTAAAGCTCACAAGTAAACAAGATATGGAGATGGCGACTAAGGTTGCAGTTTCCATTATTAGGTAATCCCAATATCATGGTATGTTTACGATATAATAACAAAGTTAACAGATCTCAACCAATACAATAGTTTCTATGGCTACAAAGACCGTTGATGATACTCCCAAAATCGAACCAAGACCAACCGCTGTAGGAACGGTCTTAAAACCGCTTAATTCGGAATATGGTAAAGTAGCTCCTGGATGGGGAACTACTCCTCTTATGGGTTTTGCAATGGCTCTATTTACAGTATTCCTATCTATTATCTTGGAGATTTATAATTCTTCCGTTTTATTGGATGGACTCCCAGTTAGTTGGGACTAGAGGAACTCCAAAATCCGTCCGATGAGCTCTTGAAGAAAAAAAAAAGAACTGAGGGATCCAAACCCAGACCAAATAGGGGCTTTTAGTTTTTAGCTTATTTTGTTCCAATAGTTTGATCGTGTAATTACTTTTCTCTAAGGATTTTTGGAATATGGGTGTGCGACTTGTTGAAATCGATCCATATTTATAGTACAGAAAACCGATCTGTTATCTTCATCAAGATGGTCCTACCTCGTTGGATATTTGATTGATAGAATAGTGAATCTCTAGAGCACGAGGTCTATTATAGATATGTTCCAGGAAGATCTGAACTATGGTTTGTACCTATCATTTCCTCGTCACCAGGCTTCCAATAAAAATTTGAAAGAGATATTTCCTAGAATAAATAAAAGGATCTATCCTCCTTCATAATTATGCTGATTATGACCAAAGAAAGAATGATATAGTTAAGTTAGTATCTGATTTCTCTTAGTTAGCATATTTCGTTGAGTGAGCAAAGATCAAAAGGTTATTACCCAGAGAACCTTTTGGGGATTTGATAAAATCATCGGGGTATAATCTAAATCTGAGGTTTGGATTGATTCATCTATTGAGATCTCGACAAGATAATTCCTATCGATCGTCTATATTAGTTTCTTTTCTAGAGAACTTATATTACACGAATAGGGTAAAAGATCGTTCAAAAGGCCTATAGTGATTTATCATAGGAATGAGCCGACTTGAAATTTAGGCACTATTCGAAATTTTGGCACTATAAATAAAGTCTTCTAATAGAAATGCTGGATTGTTTCGAATTATCTTCATTTCCCAGCCGGTCAGGCAGCGAACCATCAAGTATCTCGATATTTTCTCCAATTTAGATATTCGTGTCCAAAAGCATTTGTGTGTTCTTGTTTAAGCCGTATGAAGGGAAATTCTCATGTACGGTTTTCAGAGGGGGAATTTTAGTTTACCTATCTCAATAAAGTATACGATCGGTTCGAAGAGCGTCTCGAGATTCAGGCGATTGCAGATGATATCACTAGTAAATATGTTCCTCCTCATGTCAATATATTTTATTGTCTAGGGGGGATAACACTTACCTGTTTTTTAGTACAAGTAGCTACTGGTTCTGCTATGACTTTTTACTATCGTCCGACTGTTACAGAAGCTTTTGCTTCTGTTCAATACCTAATGACTGAAGTTAACTTTGGTTGGCTAATCCGATCAATCCATCGATGGTCGGCAAGTATGATGGTTCTAATGATGATCCTGCATGTATTCCGTGTTTATCTCACAGGTGGATTCAAACAACCCCGTGAATTAACTTGGGTCACGGGTGTAATTTTGGGTGTACTGACTGTATCTTTCGGTGTAACTGGTTATTCTTTGCCCTGGGATCAAATTGGCTATTGGGCAGTGAAAATTGTGACCGGTGTGCCCGAGGCTATTCCTGTAATAGGATCTCCTTTGGTAGAGTTATTACGCGGAAGTGTTAGTGTGGGTCAATCTACCTTGACTCGTTTTTATAGTTTACACACTTTCATATTACCCCTTCTTACTGCTGTATTTATGCCAATGCACTTTCTAATGATCCGTAAGCAGGGTATTCCAGGTCCTTTATAGAGAGGAAAGATAGATGAAGAATAACTATTCATAACTTATTGTTCCGAGTAACCACGGTAATATATCATCGCCAGGAATATTTCTTATTAGAAAATGGAAATATCCATAGAAAAGAAAAAAAAATATATATATATGGTCCTCGGATTTCTCCTTTCGATTTTGGAGTATTATTAATTCAATACAAACAAAAAATTGAAATAGATTCTCAGACGGAGAAGATAGATTATGGGAGTGTGTGACTTGAACTATTGATTAGGCCATGCAGATACTTTCTCCGATCTACCACATAAATATTTCTGAGAAAATGTGTCTCTGTCCCAATTTCCTTATCAGAAATAGGAAGTTTAGCACTTGGGTGGAAAGGCATCGGTCAGGTTGTTCCGTTCCAAGAGAATTCTTTCTATGATCGAATCCGGATCAGGAAGGGCTCCGTGAGATCCGGTCAATGGGGTAATATTTTCATATAATCAATAATTGGATCATATGACTTTACTTATCCTTTTCATAGTGTGAAAATGCATCCATTTCCCTTGCATCCATTTCGACGGGAAAAGACTATCGGAGTGAAAGAAGGGATCTAAGGAAAGAGAGAGGCCGTATCAATAACAAGTCAATACCTTGTATGCGAAAAAACCTTTGAGGTCTATTCGTGATAATAAACACAAATTACAAGGACTAAGATGGTCCAAAAAGCATATCGATCATGATCGAATTTGTGAGCTTACTTGGGTAATGAGCATTTAACTGGAATAATGAAATTACCAATGATGGATAATAATGGACATTATTAGTTCCTATTCTTCCAATCCGTCTTCCATCACGGGAAAAAAAGTGATATATACTTCCTCCATTTATTGTTCGAGCCGGATGATAAAAATTGGCATGTCCGGTTCTTTCGGGGGATAGATCCATGGAGATCTACTTATCCCAATAACAAAGAAACCTGACCTGAATGATCCTGTACTAAGGGCTAAATTAGCTAAAGGTATGGGACATAATTATTATGGAGAGCCCGCTTGGCCCAATGATCTTTTATATATTTTTCCAGTAGTAATTTTAGGTACTATTGCATGTACAATAGGTTTAGCGGTTCTAGAACCATCAATGATTGGTGAACCAGCAAATCCATTTGCAACTCCTTTGGAGATATTGCCCGAATGGTATTTTTACCCCGTATTCCAAATACTTCGTACAGTACCTAACAAATTATTAGGTGTCCTTTTAATGGGCTCAGTACCCGCGGGATCATTGACGGTGCCTTTTCTAGAAAATGTGAATCAATTTCAGAATCCATTTCGTCGTCCAGTAGCTACAACAGTATCCTTGATCGGTACTGCAGTAGCCCTTTGGTTAGGTATTGGGGCAGCGTTGCCTATTGATGAATCTTTAACTTTAGGTCTTTTCCAATTTGATCCAACTGTCTGTCGAATATAAAAATATTTTCATTTTAGATTAATATATCTAGGGAGTAGTTGCTTTAAGACAAATTATATCTCCCTAGATATACACATCTTGTCAGATATTTCTTTTGAATATTCCATGAAATAGAGATATGTAAAAGATTCGAAATGAAATTATTCTCATGACTCTCCAGAAGAACTTGGGGAAAGAAAATGAATGAAGAGATGGAATGGAACCATTTAATGAACCTGAAACTAATTCCTAGGTGGATCAATTGCAAAACGTTTTCGTAAAACTTCCAATACCTGTTCGACAGATTCCTTGCCGAAGTGTTCAATTCTCATTAGATCTTCTCGACTGTAATTTAAGAGGTCCAATAATGTATGTATATTGGCTCTTCTGAGGCAGTTATAGATTCTGGGGGGTAACTCTAATTGGTCAATGAAAATATGTTTAAATGCAATTTTTTCTTTCGTTTCCCCTGTATCAGTAAATACGTGCGAAAGGGGGAAGGGAGGCATATTAGAAGATCCTTTGTTCATTCCTTCAATGTTCTGTTCCTCTCCATGCAGGAAGGGAATAAATAAGTCGATCAAATTTCTAGAAGCTTCGTAAAGTGCCTCTCTAGGAGTTAACCCCCCATTCGTCCATATTTCCAGGAAAAGGACTTCTCGTATTTCATTTTCGCTCCCATATGAATGAATACTATAATTTGCATCGCAAACAGGCATAAAAACAGCATCTATAGGAAAAATTCCGTCCTGATAATTATTTGGACTATGTATAATATATCCGCGATTTTTTTCAATTTGTAATCTTATATCAGAAGTAATTGATTTAGTAAGTCTAGCTATATGTTGTGTAGTATCAATTATTTTCACAGAAGGTGGTAATATGATATCTTGAGCAGTTACATTTCTAGGTCCAACAATATAGATAGAAGCTTCTCGGATTCCGTACGAATCACTTCTAAGTACAATTTCTTTTAGATTCATCAAAATGTCATGTACCGATTCTTCAATACCTATTATCGTGGAATATTCATGTTTTATGTTCTCCAATTTCACACGTGTGATACATGTTCCTTCTACTTCTGCAAGTAAAGCTCTTCGCATTGCGATGCCTATTGTATCGGCTCGACCCTTGCGGAGCGGAGATAGAGCAAAACGACCATAATGAAGACGCTTACTGTATGCTCTGGATTCGATGCACTTCCATCGTAGTGTCTGAATAGAGACTGAGATTTCATCTCGAATCATACCAAGATTATTTGATCAGATTATTAAATCATTTCTTTCTCTTGAAATTCATTCAATTCTTACACACGTCTCTTTTTGGGAGGTCTACATCCATTATGTGGCATAGGGGTTACGTCACGTACAAAACTTAATAGTATGCCACTTCTACGAATGGTTCGTAATGCTGTATCTCTCCCCCGGCCAGGACCACTTATCATAACTTCTACTCGTTCCATACCCCGATCCATTAATGTACGAATAACATTTTCTGCTGCAGTCTGGGCAGCAAATGGTGTACCTCTCCTTGTGCCTTTGAATCCACAGGCACCGGCAGAAGACCAAGAAAAAACTTGTCCCCGTACATCTGTAACAGTCACAATGGTATTGTTAAAACTTGCTCGAACGTGAATAACTCCTTTGAGTACTCGATGTTCATTCCTACGTGAACCAATTTTTCCTGTAGTTTTTGACATATTAATCATTATGAGTTCAGTTCGAAAAATGCATATCTAAATCTATTTTACCGCTAGATCTGTTCATTGATATAGAGGAGGATTACCCCTGTTTTTGCTTATGTCTCGGATTGGAACAAATTATCATAACTCGTTTCCGCCTACGAATTGGTCGACATTTTCCACAAATTCTACGAATAGAAGCACGAATTTTCATATTTGTGACCCTCCAATTTGCTCATATTACATTTTGTTCTCTGAGAAAGAGAGTCCATTGAATCTATGATTCTCGGTCCTCATCAGATGTTCAGTGATTCAATTGTTTGAAGATTTGTTGCTAAGTCTATATATTATACGTCCTTTGCTTAAATCATAAGCACTTAATTCGACCTTTACCCTATCTCCTGGTAGTATTCGTACGGAATTACGTCGAATTCTACCCGAAATATGAGTCAGAATCTGACATCCATTATCTGTCAGAACTCGAAACATACCGTTGGGGAGTGATTCAGTAACCAAACCTTCCGCATGGATCAGATTCTGTTTGTTCATCGAATCTCCTCCTCTTTTGATAAAAAAAAATTGACTAACGTGCTTGGATGAAGATGAATGGTGTCTCGAACCAAACTTGCTCCGATTTTTCATACCATGGGGATATCTTACAGAATCAATATTTTTGGACAAAATTGAGATCGATTACCATACATAACATAATATTTCTCCTCCAATTTTTTTTTGTCGAGCTTCTCGATCCGTCAAAATTCCTTGGGAAGTAGAAAGAATTACGATCCCCATTCCACCTAGAACTTTTGGAATTTCTCGATAATTGGAATAAATCCTCGAACCAGGTTTGCTGGTACGCTTTGACGTGGTTATATATGTCCTTTCCTTCCTTCTCCGATATTTTGAAGTCGATATCAAAAAAGATTTTTGGCCTTCCTGATGTTCCCTAACATCTTCTATAAAACCTTCTCGTAAAAGGATTCTTCCGATGTTCTTGGTAATATTAGTAGCTGTTACTCGAACCGTTCCTTTTCCTACCATGTCGGCGTTTCTTATAGAAGTAATTAGATTGGCAATAGTATCGTTACCCATGATGAACGAATTCTTAGGAATTCCTGGTCTCGATATAAAAGGCATGTTTTATTTTATTTGAGGAATATGCCTGAGGTGCAATGAATTGATCCATATACCATTTGATGAACTATCAGTAGAAGATCTCTACAAGATCTATCAGTATTTATAAGACTTCGGGAGCCAATGAAACTATTTTTGTGAAATTCAATTGTCTCAATTCCTGAGCAACCGGACCAAAAACTCGAGTTCCTTTTGGATTTCCTTCCTGATCAATGACAACTGCTGCATTGTCATCAGATCGTATCATCATTCCATTGTCACGTTCAAGTTCTTTACAGGTGCGTATAACTACGGCTCTAACTACTTCTGATTTTTCCAGGGGCATGTTAGGTACTGCTTCTTTAATTATAGCAATGATAACATCACCTATATGAGCGCATTTACGATTACTTGCTCCTAGAACTCGAATACACATTATTTTTCGGGCTCCACTGTTATCCGCTATATTCAAATAAGTTTGAGACTGAATCATTTTTCCTCCAAAAGATTTGTTACCTCGGCGGATAACATGAAAAAAAAAGAGAAGAAAAGGAAGAGTTCTTACGAATTAGTAATCTTCTTCCACCATAAAAAGCTCTTTTATTCTGTATGGGTTAAATTAAATAGTAACAAATTGAGTACGTATAGGCATTTTGTATGCAGCTATTCTAGCAGCTGCTCTAGCGACGGTTTCAGATACTCCGCCCATTTCATAAAGTATTCGACCTGGTCTGATGACAGATACCCAATATTCGGGAGATCCTTTCCCGGAACCCATACGTGTTTCCGCAGGTCTCATTGTAATAGGTTTGTCAGGAAATATACGTATCCATATTTTTCCGCCACGACGAGCATAACGAGTAATCGTTCTTCGTCCGGCTTCTATCTGCCCAGATGTGATCCAAGCCGGTTCAAGTGCTTGAAGAGCGAATCTACCGAAACAAATGCGATTGCCGCGATAAGATACTCCTTTCATTCTTCCTCTATGTTGTTTACGAAATTTTGTTCTTTTTGGGTTATAGTCGATGGTTTATAGTATTTTGATCCCATCTCTAATCCAGAACCGGACATGAAAGTTTCTTCTCATCCGGCTCCTTGTGAAAAATCTATGTAAAATTGGACAATGTGTAGTTAGTTATTAGTCATATATATATATATAAATGAGTCTATATCTACGCATTACGCATATCGTAAATAGAATATAATTTATGGGACGAATAACTCTTTTATTTCAATCCAATATTTCAATCCAATGAGACTCTTAATAAATAATTTCACAGGCGAATATTTACTCTTTCGGTATTTACTCCATGGGGTCAACTTACTTATAGACTCCAATGAGATTAATTCGTTTTCGGTTTATTTCGCCATCCTATCCAATGGATGATTAAGATTCCTATATGATCTTATGCAGTCATAGGTTCCATCGTTCCATAGCTTCTATCTAAATGCCCAGGTCTTCCCTCCGCAATGGAGCTTTCTTTTCATCTGTTACGGAATCAATTTCCTTAGTTTCCATCGACCCGAAGCTCTTTCTCCTTCATAAACTGAATCCCTTCAATTTTGCTTGAATAAATCAGGATGATTCTTATGCTTTATCACACTGCTTTTTGGAGGGTAATTAATAAACCATACAATATTGGAGAAGATTTCATTTCTCCTTCTTTTTTTCTTTTTCCGCATTACCAAACACCTTTCTCGCTTCACGAAAGAGAAAAATCTCATTTTTTCTCTCGTGGAAGAAAGTCTTTACGAGGTGATAGTATCCACCCATAGTTATGGGATCTTGGCAATATGAAGTAATGAGTTAGTTTCTAGTTTCTTTATACCAGAGACCAATTCGTTCTTATTTCTAGTTTTCCATAACTCCGGAAAAGAATGAAAAGCTCAATTCCAACGAGTCGCACACTAAGCATAGCACGGTTCTTAAATGGTAAATCTAATTTATATTCGATCTGATAGAATTGATGATCCATGATCGGGCAGATTAGGAAAAAAACCAATTATTCCTAATCCTCTAAAATCCAAATTTTGATCCCTAAAACTCCATAGATGGTTTGAACCGGATAATAACAATAATCAATCCTAGCTCGAATTGTCTGTAAGGGAACCCTACCTCCCCTGTCCCATTCGACCCGGGCAATTTCCTTTCCGTCGAGACGTCCTGCGATTTGGATCTGAATACCTTCTACATCTTCCCGTTCAGCCGGTTCAATAGCTTTCTTCATTGTTTTTCTGAATGGAACTCTATTCTCTAGTTGTAGGGCAATATACTCCGCAAGAATATTAGGTTTTCTATAGGGTTTCACAACTTTTTCTATAGCAATGTGAAGTTTTCGGTCCACAGAATCGAGCATATTTAGTACATCGTTTCTTAATTTTTCAATTCCTTGACCCCTACCTTCTATTAACAACAAGTTGGGAAATCCAATATAGATTTTGACCTGAATCAAATCGATCTTTCTGCGAATCTCTACACGTACAATTCCTCCATAATTTGAGGAGCTCTTTATATGTGTTCGTACATAGTTTTCAATGCAAGTACGTATTTTTTGATCTTCTCGGAGATCTTTGGAATAATTCCTTTGTTGTGCGAACCAATGGGAACGATCATTTTGGGTTACACCCAGTCTAAAACCAAGTGGATTTATTTTCTGTGCCATACCTATCCTCTTTCTCGGGATTCTGACATAATTGGATCATTCGATCTGGAGATTTCTTCCAATACAATAGTTATATGACAAGTGGGTTTCTGTATTGGATAACCACGTCCCTGAGCTCTAGGTTGAACCCTTTTGAAAACAGCACCCTCATTCACTTCAACTCTACCGACGAGTAAATTGGCTTTGTTCAAACCCATATTGTGATTTGCATTCGCTGCCGCAGAATGAATTAATTGTGATATGGGATAACAGGCCCCATAAGGCATCAGTTCCAGTATCATAAGTGCTTGTCCATATGAACGACCACGAATTTGATTAATGACTCTACGTGCTTTATGAGCAGACATACGTATATTTCTCGCCAAAGCTCGTATCTTTGGACCTGAACTATTATTTCCCATTGACTTCACCCTCCCTAATGAATGACAAGTGTCTCTCCAATTAACGACGAGATTTCTTATCGTTTCTCGCATGTCCCTGAAAAAGTAAAGTAGGTGCAAATTCCCCTAATTTATGGTCTACCATACGATCTGTCACATAAATGGGTAAATGTTCCCTCCCATTATGAACAGCAATTGTATGACCGATCATTGCAGGTACAATGACAGATGCCCGGGACCAGGTCACTATTATCTTCTTTTCTTCCTTTATGTTTAGATTTTTAATTTTCCTCAATGAATGATTAGCCACAAAAGGATTTTTTTTCAGTGAACGTGCCATGATCAATTACCTTTCTTTCCTCTTTTTTTTTTTTTTTATGGATATCCAACCATTCTTACTCACGTCGACGAAGGATTGAAGCATCACTGTATCTATTCCTCTTCCGACTTTTCTTTCCAAGCGCACTATAACCCCAGGGGGTCACGGGTTTTTTCCTGCCAATTGGGGTTCTTCCTTCCCCACCTCCATGAGGATGGTCTACAGGGTTCATAGCTACTCCTCTTACTTCAGAACGCTTACCCAACCAACGTTTAGCTCCAGCTTTACCAAAAGTTCTATTCTTTGCATTGATATTACCCACTTGTCCAATTGTTGCTGAGCAGTTCTCAGATATTAAACGAACTTCTCCAGATGGTAATCTTAATGTGGCCGATCGATCTTCTTTTGCGATCAGTTCTGCTACAGCACCTGCCGCTCTAGCTAATTGTCCACCCTTTCCAAGTGTTATTTCTATATTATGTATAGCCGTGCCTAAGGGCATATTGGTTGAAGTAGACTCTTATTCCGATGAATAAAAAATCCCTTCCCAAACTGTACAAGCCTCTCTCAGGGCATACAGCTTTCTGGATGTATATGAGATGTCACATCTATTTAAATAGAATCGAGATGAGAAAGGGCATCTATTGTATTCTCTATGTCCCGATTCTCTACATCCTAAGTCTCTCTATTCCATCATCTGGCTTATATTCTTTATGTAGCATTCAGAATGAATGACTTTATCAAATTACGCTAATACTTTCGTATGTTATGGATAACGTAGGAGGCATATTAAACATCTTTTTCTCTTCTCTCTCTTTCAACTTTTTTTCCTCTCCCCATCTTTTCCTTTTGGGAATTATTACCACTGTCCAGCTCCGAATCTGCCTCTGACCATCAGATCAAATGTGAGTAACTTGTCCTTTTTGAGGGTGCTTCTATCCCATTTTGTTCATGCTTCGGACAAACAATCTGGTCCTCTCCATATTATCATATCTTCGGAACCAATGATCCGATATGAAAAATTTTTGAATCCAATCACCTGCTGTCATTTATCCTCAGTTTCCCTTTGGGGTTCGTCCCGTAAAAGTATCTAGTTGGATCAGTGATAGATTTATAGGTTTCGCTTTAAACCCAATCGGTTGCTTCCGATCACGTGAATTAATAATTCAAACCGCACTCAGAGGTAGGGCATTCCCTATTGATATAGGAGCTTTTGGACCAGAAAGAATAGTATCTCCAATCATGACCCCTCTGGGATGCAGAATATACATCTTATCACCATTCTTGTAGTACACCTTGCAAATGTATGCACTTCTATTAGGGTCGTATTCTATGGTTACAATTTCTCCCGATATGTGTTCCTTATCCCGTCGAGAATCAATTTGACGATACAAACGCTTGTGACCTCCGCCCCTGTGTCTTGCGGTAATAATTCCTCTTCCATTACGACCTTTCCCACAATGATGCTGTCCAGAGGTCAATTTTTTCTGCGGGTCAAATTGCACTCTTCCATCGAAATCTGATACGGATCTATTGCGTGTGTCCGGAGTGAAAATTCTATATGAACGGATGGCCATTTAGTTTCAATTTGAAAATTTTATTGTTCTGAAAAGAGTGGAATAGAATCACCGGTTTTAAGTGTAATAATCATACGTTTACAACGTATTGGATGTCCTATCATTGACCCTCTCTTTCCTCCTTTTTCAGGGAGGCGATAACTGTTCATAGCTATTACTTTAACATCAAAAAAATGCTCAATCCAATTTTTAATCTTTGTTTTGTTCGACTGCGAATCGACGTTAAAAGTGTATTGATTCCTTTCTAATAGACGAATACTTTTCTCTGTAAGTACTGGATATTTCACCCCATCCATAAATTTTTCTCCCTCCTTTCATTTTTTTCTATATTTTCTTCTTTTTACCTTTTCTTTTTCCATAATGCCTGTAGCTATTATATCGAATCATATACCAATTGAATTATACATATATATTATAGGTTCGTTGTGGAAGTTATGCACGAACGTAATGCTCACAACTTTCCTCTAGATCTAGCCGCTGTTGAATCTATTTCAATAGGCGGATAATACTCCGATAGATTGTTACCGTATATTGCTTAGAATACAAAACCTTTCATTTCATTTTATGGAAAGGTTTTGTATTCTTCAAATGTTTATTGTTATTCCTCATCCTTTTTCCCATTCCATTATTTATGGAATGGATATGTGCAGTTCCTCTGCATCCAGCAGGAATTGAACCCGCGAATTCGCCAATTATGAGTTGGGTGCTTTAACCATTCAGCCATGGATGCTGGATAAAGATTATAAACATACTCATTAATATGGAGTATAGACTCGGATCTGAAATTGGGTAGTTCGGGACCCACATTCTCTCATATTTGATTCATGTCAAATATTATCAATAGACATTTTAGAACGGACAGGGAGGGACAATATGAGCAAAGAAGAGGGAGAGAACAGAATATATTGATTAATCTATCTATTGAAATCGGGGTGTATACGTATCTACATATAGATACGTATCTGTCAATATTAATGTACCCATATCCATATAGATAGAATAGATAGATGGATATGGATACATGGCATGGATATTGACATCTTGCCAGGAACCAGATTTGAACTGGTGGCACGAGGATTTTCAGTCCTCTGCTCTACCAACTGAGCTATCCCGGCTCTTTCCTGTGGATCATCCTGGTACTTTGAGAATGATCTTTATTATTTTCGATCTGGAAGTAACTAATATGAGAAAAAAAATGGACTGCGATCAAATAATTTTCAAATGATCTCATCTATGTGGATCATATATCACAAAATGAATTGATCAACTGATCAACTCAACTTGTAATAAGATGGAAAGATTCCTGTTTTCATTTCTTCTCTTCATGAGTAAATAAAATAGTGAGGTGGGTGAAAGAATAAAGAAGTGAGAATGGATTCAAACTAACGGAATTGGATAAAATGGATCAGTCGTTCGGGAACGAACCTGAGTGGGGATAGAGGGACTTGAACCCTCACGGTCTATAAAGCCAACGGATTTTCCTCCTACTGCAATTTGCATTGTTGTTGACATTGACACGTAGAATTGGACTCTATCTTTATCCTCGTCCAATCATTTATTCCAAAAACTAATTCAACCCCCTATCTAGAGTAGAGAAGTTCATAATGGGATTACTTAATGTCAAATAATTACTTCAACTCAAATCTGGCATTTATCTTACGAATAAAATGCTTGGAACGATTCAAGTTCTGATCGCAAGTTTTTTTTTATTTTATAAAACATTCCCACTTTCGAGGTGTAAATAAAGCGTTCTATAAATAGAGTATTGGACCCCAAATGAGATTCATTCGTTAGAATAGCTTCCATTGAGTCTCTGCACCTATCCCCTTCCTATCCTAGGAAAGAAACCATTGTCTCTATGAACCGGATTTGGCTCAGGATTACCCATTCAAAATATCCCAGGGTTCCCTGAATTTGGAAGCTATCACTTGGTAGGTTTCCATACCAAGGCTCAATTCGATCAAGTCCGTAGCGTCTACCAATTCCGCCATATCCCCTTCTCGAAGAACGAGATCATACCTTCATCTAATCCTATTATGTAATCTCCATCAGTGTTATTCGTTAGATATTTGCTCAATATTGGGTGGGAAAAATATCCTCTGCTATTCCCCCTCTCTCACCATCTTTATCTCTACCCCAATCGAATATGACGACCGGGAATCATTATATTATTTCTGCATTTTCAATGCAATGTTATTATCCTCTTCTAGTCAATTTGGAATAGTGAGTAAAACGATCGTTGATATAAATTGACCCTTCCTTACTTCCCTTTTCTTTCCTTTGAATCTACATTCAGGTTATGTTCAGTTGTAATTGTAAACTGGATTGCGTCATTGAGTCTGATTCGCGCTATAATTGTTAGGATTCCAAAAGAATATACGGATCTCACGCCAATGAAATGAGGAGTTATATTCCATTGAGCCTGCTTAGCTCAGAGGTTAGAGCATCGCACTTGTAATGCGATGGTCATCGGTTCGATCCCGATAGCTGGCTCTTTTCCGTTCCTCTCATTCCCATAATCCACAAAGTTTAGGATCAAGATGGAATGGAAAATAAATACTCTTCCGATCGTTCGTCGGGTCCGTCATGCCAGGATCACTTACTCCCAACTAGGAACGGGATGAATTATTGGAGCTATTAGGATCTATAACAAATTAGAGAAAGATCTTCGTTCCCCATATAAAATAATTCCAGTAGTTGTACGGGTTATACTATTCTTTCTTCTTTCCAGCACTATTTGTTAATTGAATAAGGAGTTTATATGTCCCGTTATCGGGGACCTCGTTTAAAAATAATACGTCGTCTGAAAACTTTACCAGGGCTCACTAGTAAAAGACCCAAATACAGAAATGATTCTATAAACCGGTCTTCTTCCAGGAAAATCTCTCAATATCGTATCCGGCCAGAAGAGAAACAGAAATTGCGTTTTCATTACGGACTAACGGAGCGACAATTACTGAAATATGTTCGTATAGCTAGAAGAGCCAAGGGATCAACGGGCCAGGTCCTATTGCAATTACTTGAAATGCGTTCGGATAATATTATTTTTCGATTGGGTATGGCTCCCACCATTCCCGGAGCTAGACAATTAGTTAATCATGGACATATCCGGGTCAATGACCATATGGTTGATATACCAAGTTACCCTTGCAAACCCCAAGATGTGATTACTATAAGAGATCAACAAAGATTGAGAGCTATCATTAGGAAGAATATAGATCTGTTCCAGAGGGATAAATTGCCAAAGCATTTGACTTTTAATTCCTTACAATATAAAGGATTCATCAATCAAATAATAGATAGTAAATGGATCAGTTTGAAGATTAATGAATTGCTGGTCGTAGAATATTATTCCCGTCAAGCTTGAATCGAGAATGAAATGGAGGGGTTGGGTTGCTGGACATCTGGAAATTATGTTCCTACCCCTTCTTTCTCCCCTCCCCCAAGGGGACATTTTATTATCCTTCCGTACGTTACCGTTACATTAGAATATTGTTATCCACGATACTTTTATTGCTTCTTAAAATGGTCTTTACCTTTCCTATACCATGAACCAATGTTTGTGATATTTTCTATATCACAAATAGAAGGAGATTCATCCCGGAATTAGGAGATCGTCTTATTGGGATTTAATAGATTGGAAAAACGATGGATGAAAAGAAAATAGTAGGGCGAAAATACGGAAAGAGAGGGATTCGAACCCTCGGTAAGCAGAAACCTACATAGCAGTTCCAATGCTACGCCTTGAACCGCTCGGCCATCTTTCCTATGAGATCCCTTCTAATAAATAAAATTAGTGATTCGTTACGAATTATTTTTGTTCAGGTACGATCAATTCGATCTTGTGGAAATAAATAGATAATAAATAAAGTAATGATTCAATCCCTCCCGGAAAGACGAAAAGACATTTTCTCAAACTTCTTCCTATTTGAGCAAATATGAAATCATCCTTGTTGATGTGACGATCTTATTCGGATTGCCCAATCAATAATTTGAGACAGATTAACTGATCCATTCCATATTATGATCATATATGGATCTGTAGTGATCGTCTTATCAATTGTATAAGAATTAATTCTTTGGCAATGATCCTGTGTCATGATGACCATATTTTTCTCAATATTCCTTTATCTATATGGATATGCGCACACAATTGCTGGGTGGGCATTACATTCTCATTATGCAATGCTCGATCGTTTAACTCTTTCTTTGTTCGGATCATGATCGAACTGGACTTCTCAAGTTCACTAAATCTAGTATTCTTTCACTACGAATTTTTTTTCCCATTATTATTCATCAATATAACTAATGAACAATTATTCCAAATATTCCCTATCTATTCCCATTTGAAAAAATCAATTGGAATAGATAGAATGAGAACATATTGACGATTGTAAGGAAATCCATTTTATGGTATTGTGCACCAGAAAAAATTTCGTTCATGGAATCATTTGCGTAAGGGAATGAAGGAAATTATAAAATCTGTAATTGACTATGCCTAGATCTCAAAGAAATGACAATTTTATCGATAAGACCTTCACAATTGTAGCGGATATCTTATTGCGAATAATCCCGATGGCTCCGGGGGAGAAAGAGGCATTTACCTATTACAGAGATGGTGTGATTTGATATTTTTTCCGTTCTTCCCCTTTTGGGAAAGAAAAGGTATTCGGGAATCCAAATTGGGTCAAAGAAAACTTACACTCAGTGAAGGTGAGTTCTGGAGATAGAACAATTCCTTCTGTCGTGTATCCCCGATCAATGCAGCCTTAGATGCTTTCATCTCCTGAGGATTTTAGTATCGAGCGAAAGGTTACACCTATGCAATAGGCCTTGCTTGTATAGTGGAACCTATCTGATAGGTGCGCATGGGGGGAGAGAGCACTACGTATGGAAATCGACAACAAAAAAGCTCCGTTATAGCTCATATGCATTACCCTTTTCCGAGGGGTAGTGAGAATGGTTGGGACAACAAACATCCATCTCGTTTGTACTTCGGATACCCCTATCATTGAACCATCGGAGATTGTTGAAGTGACTAATCCCCGGAGAATACAGGGTGTTAAGAACAAAGAAATTGTTAGAAGTTCCATTCCTAGTACTGATATCCTTGGTGTTTGGAAAAGAATCTTTGCAAGAAGGATGGCTAGAGATTCATTGGAAATACACTAGCCCCTCTTAATTCGTAATATTGGGTCAGAATCTTTTTATTTCTTTTTTTTTTCAATTCCACGGATTACTCCCCGTATTACGTACTGTAAACAAAGGAGGAGCCGTATGAGGTGGGAATCTCATGTACGGTTTTGAAGCGGAGATCATTTCAATGGAATGAACGACCGTAACGGATGTCAGCTCAATCGGAAGGGGAATATGCGGAAGCTTTACAAAATTATTATGAAGCTATGCGACCGGAAACTGACCCTTATGATCGAAGTTATATACTATATAATATAGGTCTTGTCCATACAAGTAATGGGGAACATACGAAGGCCTTGGAATATTATTTCCAGGCATTAGAACGGAACCCATCCTTACCACAAGCTCTTAATAATACGGCCTTGATCTGTCATTACGTGCGGCTATCTGTACCATAGAATAACTTAGTTAATTACTACTACGGGTAAGGACAAAAGAAAAGGCTTTCTACATATGCACCGTTCCAAGTAACGGTTTTTATCAGCTGTAGCAAAAAGGACATCTTCTCTCATAGGAGCCCGAATATGAATAGATAGATAAAGCCTACGTATTCCATGGATAAAAAATTCAATTGATGATGGAAGCACCATAAAGATCAATTATTGAAGGTTCGGGCTGATACGATCAAATCTGCTCATTGACAAGAATCGGAAATCAACTTATGTAATAGAGTTGATCTACTAAGCTATTGAGCAGCGGTGTAGCATCAGATCCTAAAGATGTGAAGTACTCCAGAGACGGAAAGTACTCTTCAAAAATTCTATACGGAACTGAGATAGTTACCTTGCAAAAAGACTTTGATTTAGATGAGAAACCTGAAGTATATCTATTCCTATACTTCATCTTTTTGAGGGTAGGAGAAAAGATAGAACCTGATCATTTCATTGATTGGAAGTGAAATAAGAAACTCATGTCATTTACTTTTTCTAGTCCTTTGGTTAATCTGAACTACCAATGAATCATCTCCAATCCAAGAATATTTTGGAAATTTGGGTAGAGGACTAAAGAATAGTTGATTGAGCCGTATGAGGTAGGAAACTCTCAAGTACGGTTCTAAGGGAAGAAAACTTTTCCAAGTTTACCTATCCCGACCGAGGAGAACAGGCCATTCGACAGGGAGATCCTGAAACTGCGGAGGCTTGGTTCGATCAAGCTGCTGAGTATTGGGAACAAGCTATAGCACTTGCTCCGGGCAATTACATCGAAGCACAAAATTGGTTAAAGATTACAGGACGCTTTGGAGGATGAGACTATTATAAGGAAATCGTTTATGGGGAAATAATTTTCATTATTGAATATCTTATTTTCTCGGAATCAATGGAATTCTTCCAGAATATTCCCCAAAATTAGATTCTATCGACATCTCATAGGAATATATTGACAATTGGCATCTCATAGGAATATATTTATTCACAATAGAAAAAAGGATACCTTTTCTGGTTCTGGATTGTTCATGGATCTTTTTAATAGGGGTAAAAACCATCCATAAATGTCTTTCATTAATGATCCATGAATAAAGATTTATAACGAACGGATGGATGGTCTTTTTTTTTTTTTTATGGGAAATATGGAGGAGTATCAATAGATGGATAAATAGAAATTTCTATTTATCCATCTAGAAACATTGTAATAATCACCGAAAAACGCTTTTTCCGGTCGTAACAGTCCATGGTCCATTAAGCACCTCGGAGATATGTCATAATGAAAATGAACACTTGCCTCAGATTGACTCCCGTGTCATAATCAATAGATAAATAGATATTTATATGTAATAATCACCGAAAAACGCTTTTTTCCGGTCGTAACAGTCTACGGTCCATTAAGCACCTCGGAGATATGTCATAATGAACATGAACACCTGTCTCAGATTGACTCCCGTATCATAGTCGCTCCAGTCATAAACTAGAAAATAAGGAAGGGGAGAAACGAGTTGAGATATCTCTCTCGTAAGTTAACTAATTACTATTGGCAGGTTTCTTCTTATTTATAACCATCTGGAAAGAGGAGAATTAAATGATCACTCGTTTACTAGAACAATTTGAACAACTAGACGTAAAGGCCGAAGTGGATAGGGATCCTGTAAAAACATCTTTTGAAAAATGGGCCAAACCTGGACATTTCTCAAAGACGCTAGCTAAGGGCCCTGATACTACCACTTGGATCTGGAATTTACATGCTGATGCTCACGATTTTGATAGTCATACCAATGATTTGGAAGATATTTCTCGCAAAATATTTAGCGCTCATTTTGGTCAACTAGCCATCATCTTTATTTGGCTAAGTGGGATGTACTATCATGGCGCTCGTTTCTCTAATTATGAAGCATGGCTGAGTGATCCCACTCACATCAAACCCAGTGCTCAAATAGTTTGGCCAATAGTAGGTCAAGAAATATTGAATGGGGATGTAGGTGGAGGTTTTCGAGGGATACAAATCACCTCTGGGTTCTTCCAGCTTTGGCGAGCATCTGGAATAACCAGTGAATTACAACTTTACTGCACTGCAATTGGTGCATTGATCTTTGCAGCGTTAATGCTTTTTGCTGGTTGGTTTCATTATCATAAAGCTGCCCCAAAATTATCTTGGTTCCAAGAAGTAGAATCCATGTTGAACCATCATTTAGCAGGGTTACTAGGACTTGGGTCTCTAGCTTGGGCAGGACACCAAGTGCACGTCTCTTTACCCATTAACCAACTTCTAGACGCTGGAGTGGATCCTAAAGAGATACCACTTCCTCATGAATTTCTTTTCAATTCCGATCTTATGGCTCAATTTTATCCCAGTTTTGCTAAGGGAGTGATCCCATTTTTCACCCTGAATTGGTCAGAATATTCAGACTTTTTGACTTTTCGTGGAGGATTAAATCCAGTAACGGGGGGTCTGTGGCTGACCGATACTGCGCATCATCATTTGGCTATTGCAGTTCTTTTCCTGATAGCCGGTCATATGTATAGGACCAATTGGAACATGGGCCATTACCTCAAAGTAATTTTAGAAGCTCATAAAGGTCCATTTACGGGGGAGGGCCATAAAGGTCTTTACGAGATCTTAACTACCTCATGGCATGCTCAATTAGCTATTAACCTAGCTCTTTTAGGATCTTTAACTATTATCGTAGCTCACCACATGTATGCGATGCCCCCCTATCCATACCTAGCTATTGACTATGGTACCCAACTCTCTCTGTTTACACATCATATGTGGATTGGTGGGTTTATCATAGTTGGCGCTGCTGCACATGCAGCGATTTTTATGGTAAGAGACTATGACCCAACTACTCAATACAACAATTTATTAGATCGCGTTCTTAGACATCGTGATGCAATTGTATCACATCTCAACTGGGTATGTATATTCTTAGGCTTCCATAGTTTTGGTCTTTATATTCATAATGATACTATGAGCGCTCTGGGACGTCCTCAAGATATGTTCTCAGATACTGCTATACAATTACAACCTATCTTTGCTCAATGGATACAAAACACTCATGCTTCAGCACCCGGTTTAACAGCTCCTGGTGCAACAGCGAGTACCAGCTTAACCTGGGGAGGTGGTGATTTGGTGACAGTAGGTTCCAAGGTGGCTTTGTTACCAATTCCATTGGGAACCGCAGATTTTTTGGTACATCACATTCATGCATTTACTATCCATGTGACTGTTTTAATCCTACTTAAAGGTGTTCTATTTGCCCGTAGCTCCCGTTTAATACCCGATAAAGCGAATCTTGGTTTTCGCTTTCCTTGCGATGGACCTGGGAGAGGAGGAACATGTCAAGTATCTGCCTGGGATCATGTTTTCCTTGGTTTATTCTGGATGTACAATGCAATTTCGGTAGTAATATTCCATTTCAGCTGGAAAATGCAGTCCGATGTTTGGGGTAGTATAAGTGATCAGGGAGTGGTAACTCATATCACGGGAGGAAACTTTGCACAGAGTTCTATTACGATTAACGGGTGGCTCCGTGACTTTCTATGGGCACAAGCCTCTCAAGTGATCCAATCTTATGGTTCTTCATTATCTGCATATGGTCTTTTATTTTTAGGTGCTCATTTTGTTTGGGCCTTTAGTTTAATGTTCTTATTCAGCGGCCGTGGGTACTGGCAAGAACTCATTGAATCTATCGTTTGGGCCCATAACAAATTGAAGGTTGCTCCTGCTATCCAGCCCAGAGCCTTGAGCATTGTACAGGGACGTGCTGTAGGAGTAGCTCATTACCTTCTGGGTGGAATCGTCACAACATGGGCGTTCTTCCTGGCAAGAATTATTGCAGTAGGATAATGGTTAGGAGGATTTGAAAAGCATTATGGCATCAAGATTTCCAAAGTTCAGCCAAGGTTTGGCCCAGGACCCAACTACTCGTCGTATTTGGTTCGGTATTGCAACCGCACATGACTTCGAGAGTCATGATGATATTACCGAAGAACGCCTTTATCATAAAATTTTTGCTTCCCACTTTGGTCAATTGGCAATAATATTTCTGTGGACCTCTGGTAATTTGTTCCATGTGGCTTGGCAAGGCAATTTTGAAGCATGGGTACGCGATCCCTTACATGTAAGACCCATTGCTCATGCAATTTGGGATCCTCATTTTGGTCAACCAGCTATAGAAGCCTTTACCCGAGGAGGTGCTCCCGGTCCGGTCAATATTGCTTATTCCGGTGTTTATCAGTGGTGGTATACAATCGGCTTACGCACTAACGAAGATCTTTATGCCGGAGCTCTTTTCTTGCTCTTTTTTTCTGCCATCTTTTTAATAGCGGGTAGGTTACATTTACAACCTAAATGGAGACCAAGTGTTGCATGGTTCAAAAATGCCGAATCCCGTCTAAATCATCATTTGTCAGGACTCTTCGGAGTAAGTTCTCTAGCTTGGACAGGGCATTTAGTTCATGTCGCTATTCCTGAATCAAGGGGGGTGCACGTCAGATGGGATAATTTTTTGGATGTATTACCGCATCCCCAAGGTTTAGGACCGTTTTTCGCGGGTCAGTGGAATGTTTATGCTCAAGATCCTGATTCCAGTAGTCACTTATTCGGTACCTACCAAGGAGCGGGAACTGCTATTCTAACTCTTCTCGGAGGATTCCATCCACAAACTCAAAGTTTATGGCTGACTGATATGGCTCATCATCATTTAGCTATTGCAGTTATTTTCCTGATAGCCGGTCATATGTATAGAACCAACTTTGGGATTGGTCACAGTATAGAAGATATTTTGGAGGCACATGTTCCTCCAGGAGGCCGCTTAGGACGCGGACATAAGGGTCTTTATAACACAATCAATAATTCTCTTCATTTTCAATTGGGTCTTGCTTTAGCTTCTTTGGGGGTTATCACTTCCTTGGTAGCTCAACACATGTATTCTTTACCCGCTTATGCATTCATAGCACAAGACTTCACCACTCAAGCTGCATTATATACTCATCATCAATACATTGCCGGGTTCATTATGACAGGGGCCTTTGCTCATGGAGCTATATTCCTCATTAGGGATTATAATCCGGAACAAAATAAGGATAATGTATTGGCGAGAATGTTGGAGCATAAGGAAGCTATAATATCTCATCTTAGTTGGGTTAGTTTATTACTAGGTTTCCATACCTTGGGACTTTATGTTCATAATGATGTTATGCTTGCTTTCGGTACTCCAGAAAAACAAATATTGATCGAGCCCATATTTGCTCAGTGGATACAATCTGCTCATGGTAAGACCTTATATGGTTTCGATGTACTCCTATCTTCGACAAGTGGTCCAGCATTCGAGGCAAGTAAGAGCATATGGTTACCCGGTTGGTTGAATGCTGTTAATGATGATAAGAATTCATTGTTCTTAACCATCGGTCCTGGAGACTTTTTGGTTCATCATGCTATTGCTCTAGGTTTGCATACAACTACATTGATCCTAGTTAAAGGTGCTTTGGATGCGCGTGGTTCCAAGCTAATGCCAGATAAGAAAGATTTTGGTTATAGTTTTCCTTGCGATGGTCCGGGACGGGGTGGTACTTGCGATATCTCGGCCTGGGATGCTTTTTATTTGGCAGTTTTCTGGATGTTGAATACTATTGGATGGGTTACTTTCTATTGGCATTGGAAGCATATAACGTTATGGCAGGGTAATGTAGCGCAATTTAATGAGTCTTCCACTTATTTAATGGGATGGTTAAGAGATTATCTATGGTTAAATTCTTCACAACTTATTAATGGATACAATCCTTTCGGTATGAACAGTTTATCTGTTTGGGCGTGGATGTTCTTATTCGGGCATCTTGTTTGGGCTACTGGATTTATGTTCTTGATTTCCTGGCGTGGATATTGGCAGGAATTGATCGAAACTCTTGCATGGGCCCATGAACGCACACCTTTGGCTAATTTAGTTCGATGGAGAGACAAGCCAGTAGCTCTTTCCATTGTTCAAGCACGATTAGTTGGATTAGCTCACTTTTCCGTAGGTTATATATTCACTTATGCAGCTTTTTTAATTGCCTCTACATCAGGTAAATTTGGTTAATTTTTCTTCATCAATTTCATAAGTGAATGAGATGGTATTGTATCAATGACAATACCTCACAGAGAAAAAGTAATCAACGTAATATATCTCCATCTAAAATCTGATCTATATTTTGATTCTTGGACTGAACTATTATGGCGAGAAAGAGTCTCATTCAGAGAGAAAAGAAAAGACAAGCACTGGAACGAAAATATCATTTGATTCGTCAATCTTTGGAGGAAGAAAGCAAAGTTTCATCATTGGATGACAAATGGGAAATTCATAGAAAATTGCAATCTTCACCACGTAATAGTGCGCCTACACGTCTTCATCGACGTTGTTCTTCGACTGGAAGACCTAGAGCCAACTATCGAGACTTTGGATTGTCCGGACACGTACTCCGTGAGATGGCCCACGCATGTTTATTGCCCGGGATAAAAAAATCGAGTTGGTAGGAAAAAAAAAGTTATTGAAGTTTTTTGTGATAATAGTACCCCTATCCCTATATAGGGGTACTATATCCCATGATTGTTTGATGTACCCATTCTGTATATGATATAAATCAATGGTGCGGAGTAGAGTAGTCTGGTAGCTCGCAAGGCTCATAACCTTGAGGTCACGGGTTCAAATCCTGTCTCCGCCAGACCAGAACATAAGAAGTATTTTGGTCCGGAAAGGATTACTCCCTCACTTGATAAAGGATTACTCCCTCACTTGATAAAGGATTACTCTCTCATTATCACTTTTTTCTTTTTTAATTGAATGAAAAGTGAGGAAAAGATATGAGAAATACATAAACTATTCATTTTCATATTCTATGTGACGGGCGGGTAGCGGGGATCGAACCCGCATCTTCTCCTTGGCAAGGAGAAATTTTACCATTCAACCATACCCGCATTTTATTCGTTATGAATATATGAATATATATTCATATATTCATATATTCATAAAATTGTAACATAATACATATATGTTCAATCCCATTCGTAAGTAGATACCATTTCTTAAATAGTCCAATTATTTATTCAATTACAAAAAACCCCTCCCTTGAGCACCTTCATTTGGTTCCTTGGGCCTTAGTCCTTAATAATAACTATAAAGCCCTCTGGGAGGGGGAGGGGGGGAGGGGAGTTTGAGACTAAAACATCTAGAACAGATCTAAGATATGAAAGAATTAAGGATACCTACAAAAAGGACTGATCCGATCCATAATGATACACCCGAAAATACAACATTTTTGCTACTTGACCAACCATCAGGAGAGGCAAGTGCAACAGGGACACCAATCACTGGTAAAAATGAAATAGCAATTAATGCAAACACAGCCGATTGGAAAGCAATAGTCATGGTTGTGATCTTACAAGTTCTCAACAGATTGAATAGACTATACCATCCGATCCCCAATTTTCAATTCTGATAAAATGCACTACGAGAAGGATTTGACCAGAAATTGATCGAGCTTTTCAAACTTTTTCAAAATTGTATTTGAGTGTGAGAGGAGAGGGAAGTTCATTTCTTTTTTCCATTCCATATGATCATGATAAATAATCATATGTCACAGGTATGGTTGGTCTCGGCCCGACCTTATGATTATAGTTAGGTATTATATGAAGGGGTAGAGAAGTTGTTTCTGGGAGAGATGGCCGAGTGGTTGATGGCTCCGGTCTTGAAAACCGGTATAGTAAAAAAACTATCGAGGGTTCGAATCCCTCTCTCTCCTGCTTTTTTTTCAACAATTACATTTATTAGTCCGGTCCAGTACAAAAAAAGAGAATAGCTCGGCTATATACAGCCGAGCTACAAGGATCCAGTTGGAAAGAGAGTATTTGAAAATACTCCTATCCCACCGATATGGGAGATGGATGTAATGAAATTGAATCGATTTCTCTTCCATCTGGTTCGATCTCTTGTTTCAGTTAAGAGGAGTCATGGAAAGGACAGGTTCGAAATCACGATCAATTCCTTTCTCAAATCCTGCTGCAGCTGCACGAGCCCTTCCCGCATGCCACAAATGACCTACGAAGAGGAAAAATCCTAGAACGAAATGGGAGGTGGATAACCAACTTCGGGGAGAGACAAAATTAACCGCATTGATTTCGGTAGCTACACCACCCACAGAATTTGAAGAACCTAAAGGAGCATGAGTCATATATTCTGCCGAACGTCGTTCCTGCCAAGGCTGTATGTCCTTTCTCAACTTGCTCAGGTCCAAACCATTAGGGCCCCTTAGGGGTTCCAACCAAGGAGCACGGAGATCCCAAAAACGCATCGTTTCCCCTCCAAAGATAATTTCTCCAGTCGGAGAACGCATAAGGTATTTACCTAAACCAGTAGGTCCTTGGGCAGACCCCACACTAGCTCCAAGACGTTGGTCTCTAACTAGAAAAGTAAACGCTTGAGCTTGAGAGGCTTCTGGGCCGGTGGGTCCATAGAATTCACTAGGATAAACTGTGTTGTTGAACCAAACGAAACAACAAGCAATAAAACCAAAGACAGATAGAGCCGCTAAACTATAGGACAAATAAGCTTCTCCGGACCATACAAATGCACGGCGAGCCCATGCAAAAGGTTTGGTTAAGATATGCCAGATACCACCGAAGATACAAATGGAACCTAACCATACATGTCCTCCAATTACATCTTCTAGATTGTCCACGCTAACGATCCATCCCTCTCCTCCGAAAGGAGATTTCAGTAAATAACCAAATATAGCGCTTGGGTTAAGAGTCGGGTTCGTAATTTTTCTTACATCTCCACCGCCGGGAGCCCAGGTATCATATACACCTCCAAAATACAAAGCCTTGAGCACTGGAAGAAAAGCACCAACACCTAGCAAGATTAGGTGAATACCCAAAATTGTGGTCATTTTGTTTCTATCTTTCCATACATAGCCAAAGAATGGAAAAGATTCTTCTAAAGTTTCGGGTCCTATAAGTGCATGATAAATACCACCAAAACCTAAAACCGCAGAAGAAATTAAGTGAAGTACCCCAGATACAAAATATGGAAAAGTGTCTACGATTTCCCCACCAGGACCGACTCCCCATCCTAGAGTGGCTAGATGGGGAAGTAAAATCAATCCTTGTTCATACATAGGCTTTTCCGGTACGAAATGAGCCACTTCGAATAGGTTCATTGCTCCGGCCCAGAATACAATTAATCCGGCATGAGCCACGTGAGCCCCAAGCAATTTACCAGACAAATTGATAAGTCGGGCATTACCGGCCCACCAAGCGAAACCAGTGGTTTCTTGATCACGACCAGCTAAAGCTATAGTTCCATTAAAGAGCGTTTCCACGGGGTAGGACCTCCTCAGGGAATATAAGGTTTTCATGAGGCTGATCTTGAGCCGCCATCCAAGCACGAATACCTTCGTTCAGAAGAATATTTTTTGTGTAGAAAGTCTCAGATTCAGGATCTTCTGCTGCACGGATCTCCTGGGAAACAAAATCATAAGCACGTAAGTTTAGAGCTAGACCAACTACTCCAATGGCACTCATCCATAAACCGGTTACTGGCACAAATAACATGAAGAAATGTAACCAACGTTTATTGGAAAAAGCAACCCCAAAAATCTGGGACCAGAAACGGTTAGCAGTGACCATGGAATAAGTCTCTTCAGATTGAGTCGGGTTAAAAGCACGGAACGTATTTGCACCATCGCCATCTTCAAATAAAGTATTTTCCACGGTAGCACCATGAATAGCACATAGAAGAGCAGCACCCAATACTCCGGCAACTCCCATCATATGAAATGGATTCAAGGTCCAATTATGAAAACCTTGAAAGAAGAGGATAAATCGGAAAATAGCTGCTACACCAAAACTAGGTGCAAAAAACCAACCGGACTGACCCAATGGATAGATCAAAAATACAGGAACAAAGACAGCAATTGGAGCAGAGAATGCAATTGCATTATAAGGTCGCAATTGTACAGATCGAGCAAGTTCAAATTGACGTAACATGAAACCTATTAGAGCGAAAGCACCATGAAGAGCAACGAAGGTCCATAGACCACCTAATTGACACCAACGAGTAAAATCTCCTTGTGCTTCGGGTCCCCATAATAGCAGCAGAGAATGCGCTAAACTATTAGCAGGAGTAGAAACTGCAGCAGTTAGGAAATTACAACCTTCAAGATAGGAACTGGCCAATCCGTGAGTATACCATGAAGTCACAAAGGTTGTACCTGTGAACCATCCACCTAAGGCAAAATAGGCACAAGGAAAGAGCAATAGACCGGACCAACCCACAAAAACGAAACGGTCTCTGCGTAGCCAGTCATCCACAGTATCAAATAAAGTTTTTTCTTCCTTAGAAGACTTTCCAAGGGTTATAGTCATAGCGATCGATCCTCCTATTTCACTATTTCGACCATTTCCGAGCACCCTATATGATCAAAAGGTATATGATGAATTGGGGACAATTTTGAATCCATCATCCTTTCAAAAAAAAAATTGGGTTCCGAAGATTTGTTGTTGGAACAAATATTTGAAACTGAACCGAACCGATCCAATATAGGTAAATGCATGATAGTTTGATGCTCGAGTTTTCAGAG